TTATTTGTATAATAATTCGAATATTAGAACTATTAGAAATAAAGAAAAACTGATATATAATTATTAATTATAAAAATATAAGTATACAAAGAAACTATTATGGAATTTAAGCTATGTATTAAAGAGAATAAGTTACATAAATAAGTAAAAACTCTTATAAATGTATAAACTCTAAGAGAAATCTAATACTAAACGAAGTGAATTGAAATATCTTAGTAACTTCAGGAAAAGAAATCAAAAGAGATTCTATGAATAGCGTGAGCGAAAGTAGAGGAGCCTAAAAAGTAGAACGGTATCAAAACTGTTTAAATATTGGGGAACCTTCCTCAAAGGCTAAATATAATACATAAGCGATAGTGAAAAGTACCATGAGGGAACAAAAACAAAAATAGTAGTTTTATAAGCAGTTCGTGAGCGCAAGCTCTAGAACGTACCTTTTGCATAATGGGTCACCAAGTTAACATTAGATGCGAGCTGAAAAGTAAGCGTAGTTAAACCGAACGTTAAAATAATGAATAAGTGTCTAAAGTTAGACCCGAAGCCAGGTGATTTTACCATGGTCAGGATTATAAAAGTCCGAACGGGTGATTGTAGCAAAAATCTCCGAAGAACCGTGGTAGGTGTAGTGAAAGACAACACTGACTTGGATAGCTGGTAAGAAAAGAGGTAAGCACTCTTTAAATAGCCAGTGTGTAGAAATGAACTTTCTGCAATAAACCATCAAATTGCGGGAAAGCCCTAAAGCAATCTAAACCAAGCAAGTATGGTAACATATTTGTGGCACAGGTAATGACTCGTGGTATGGTAATATCTAGATTGATATACGCAAGTTTAATGGGTAATCCGCAGCCAAGCACCGACTGCTTTCAGTAAAGGTGTGCAGTTCATCGACTAAATGTTGGTTGGCTTATATTTACCGATTAGGTATAATATTTAGCTTAAGATATAGTCAGACCCTATCCGAAAGGATACAGAATAAGTTTGATTACTAAACTTACTAACTTACGATTAAAATAATTTGCGTATTACTAACTAAAATAATAAATAAATCAAACTATGATAAGAAACTTAAAACCAATAAAAATATATTTAAATTCTGATTTAGATAAATTAAATATCCTAAAGGATAATAAGAATAAACCAGGTATTTATTCATGAATAAATAATCTTAATAATAAGATATATGTAGGAAGTTCTGTAAATTTAACTACTAGATTTTATAAATATTATAGTGTTAAAAATTTAACTTTACATAATACAATTATACATAACGCTCTTCTTAAATATGGATATACTAATTTTAGTTTAGCCATATTAGAATATGTTTCTATTGAGGAAGATTTAATAAGAAGAGAACAATATTATATAGATAAATTAAAACCTGAATATAATATATTAACTAAAGCAGGATCTAGTTTAGGTTTTAAACATAAGGAAGAAACTTTAGTATTCTTTAAAGAAGAACGTAAACTTACAGAAGAAGCTAGAAATCATTTATCTATAGCAGCAACAGGTAGAATATTACCTCAAAATGTTAGAGATAAAATAGCGAATAAACGTAAAGGTGTAAGACTTTCAGATGAAACACGTACAAAGATATCCGATGCGGCTATCAAACATGTAGTAGCCCTCCGGGCTCGTAAAAATTAATGTGATTAACACAGAAACAAATGAGAATTTGTCTTTTGATACTTTAACTAAAGCAGCTACTTATTTAAATGTAAGTAGAACAGCAATAAGTAAAGCATTAAAAACAAGTAAAGAAATAAAAAAGATATATGCTATTAAAGCATATGTAGAGTAATCAAATTTATTTGTTAAATGGATAACAAATAGTTATTTAGGGAGAAGGACTTCAGCTTTACCTTAGGGTGGTAGAAGAAGTAGATTCGTTTCTGCGAAACCTATAATAGTAGGCAATTTAAGTAAACATCTTAGCAGGTACAGAATTTAATCTCAGACAAGGCATTTTATATGTTTTATATTGTACAAATTGGGGGACCATGAAGGTTTTATCAGTGAGTATGTAGACTCGGAATGGCAAAGATGTATCTTAAATGATCAGACATAGAATGATAAGGTTGTATGTCGAAAGGGAAACAGCCCAGAACAAGAGTTAAGGTTCCTAAATTATTCGTTGAGTGAAATTAAGAAGGTTTTTATTAAAGTCGACAAGGAGATAGGCTTAGAAGCAGCCATAATTTTATGACCTGCTGGAGGACGTAGGATGTCCTCTATGTGGGTAAAACTATCAAACTCCGGGGACTCCCTAAAGATTTTGATACTAAACCATATATGAAAATATATGAGTGGCTGAACTAATTACTCAGGTATAGTAACAAGTCAAAATATGAACGAAAGTGAAATGGGATATCGCGGATCTAAATCAATAGTATTTAGAAATACTGTTGTAAAAGAGCAACGAGTAGACGGTAGTTGACGCAGTAATGCGTTTAAGGTGTACTCTAATGGGTTCCGAAAGGAATTATCAAATCAGAGTCCTTTCTTAGGGAATACAAAATTTGTAAGATATTGTAGCAATTTAAGTATAAATTACCAACTAGCCCCTTACACATTAACTGGGCTTGTAGACGCAGAAGGATGTTTTAGAATTTCTATTTTAAGCAATAGAAATTTTAAACAAGATGGTAGTAATGTACCTTTTAAAACTAGACTTTATTTTCAATTATCTTTACATAAAAAAGACGAAAATCTATTAGAGTTATTGAAAGATAACCTAAAAGTAGGTAAAATTTATAAATCTCGTCCTGAGGCTTATGAGTTTCAAGTGTCTTCAATAAAAGATATAAAATTGATAATAGAGTTTTTTGATAAATATCCTTTAATTACCCAAAAATATGGGGACTACGAGCTTTTTAAACAAGCATATGAATTAATTAGTAATAAACAACATTTAACTAATGATGGTTTATTAAAATTAATAGCTTTAAAAGCATCTAGTAATTGAGGTCTTAATCAAACTTTAAAAGAAACATTTACTAATATTGTTCCTATTACTCGTGTACAACCGGATAATAAAATACCTAGTCCTGAATGGTTACTAGGTTTTGTTAGTGGAGAAGGTAATTTTATGATTAGACTATTGAATTCTCCTGCTAATAAATTAGGGTATCAAGTTGGATTAAGATTTCAGATAACTCAACATAATAAAGATAAGTTATTAATGGAAAACATAATAAACTATTTAGGATGTGGATATTTATCTGTTCGAAAAGATATTATAGATTTTCATGTTACTAAGTTTAGTGACATAGTAGAAAAAGTAATACCTTTTTTTAACAAATACCCTTTATTAGGAGTTAAACAAAAAGATTTTGAAGACTTCAAGTTAGTTGCTTCTATCATTAGTGATAAAAAGCATTTAACGGAACAAGGTCTATCAAAAATAAAAGAGATAAAGTTAGCTAAAGAAAATGACAAGCCAATATAATTGAAACCCACAAAAATGAAATTTTGTATTCCGATGATAAATCTGATCGCTGTGCGTAACAGAGCGCTTGTTAAGTTATAAAAGCATCGAAAATTTAACGGATCTAAACAATATACCGAAACCTTGTCCATGATATATTATAATGATAATATTATTATAATTTAATGGGGTAGCAGAACGTTGAGCTAAATTACGAGTTTTATTTTTTTAAATAGAATGATAATGATTTAACTCAAGTGAGAATGGTGACATGAGTAACTAAAAGAAAATTTTCCGCCTTAAGCTTATGGATATATTTAAGTAACGGCCTCTAAGTTTATATTATCTAAAGATTTAAACGATGAGAAAATCTTTTTTACTAAGGACGACATTTTAGTGTAAAATGTACTGGAAAAATAGTAAATATATTTATAGTAAGCGTAAGTTTATTATAAATGAAGAATAACCGTACCTAGAATCTGAAACAAGTAAGCTAGTAGAGAATACGAAGGCGTAAATGGGCTAACAATCATAAAGGAACTCGGCAAATTGACTACCGTAACTTCGGAATAAGGAGGGCTCATTATTCTTGATTAATATCAAGTAAAGAGGAAGAAGCATGAAATAATGTTGTACGACTGTTTAATTAAAACACAGCACTCTGCTGAAAGATGAAAAATCTAAGTATAGAGTGTGATATCTGCCCGGTGCCGGCTGGTTAACAGAGATAATTTAATATACTACTATTTGATGTCGACGGAAACCCCGGTTAAAGGCGGCCTTAACGTGAGGGTCCTAAGGTAGCGAAATGCCTTGGCCGTTAAATGCGGTCTTGCATGAATGGTGTAACGATACAACAGCTGTCTCTATGATTGACCCAGTGAAATTGGAATAGCAGTGCAGATACTGCTTACCTCTAGTTAGACGAGAAGACCCTATGCAGCTTTACTGTCACTAATTATAGATTATGATAGACAATTTTCAGATTATAAGGTAATTGATTTATGACAATGAGAAACCTTTATTTTTCTTTCATATGAATGAATTGGTTTAGGAGTATAAGTAGATTATAGTTTATGTGACTTTACTGAGTCAACTTGTTAAATTATAGTCTGTATGCTTATACTAGTAGATCAGCCTAATTCAACTTACTATATTTATTATAGTAGGTACCCTTTGGTAAGGAACTATCGCTAGGGGACAGTTTATGTGGGGCACAGACCCTGTAAAGAGTAAACAGGAGTGTCTAAAAATTTATAAATATTTTGTTTGCAATTTTGAATAAGAATTTATTCTTATTTTTAATCATATACAATTGATTATATTTGCATTTATTGTAAATATAGTTAAGATTAGGTAGGATTTTCACTATATAGAAATTAGAGATAATAAAAATATTATGGAGAAGTTCTTCTAATATTTTTTAGCTATTTATTAAATAGTTATGTTTACAATATCTAAAAAGCTCAACGGCTTAATCCTGCCTTACTGTTTGATTATCTACAAATCTTACAGTTGCGTAAGCAGGGCATAGGATCACAAGATGCAACAAGGAAAGATCTTGGATTATTGGAAAAGCTACGCTAGGGATGTTTGTCCTTTAATATTTTATATTGTATGGTTAACTAAAGTTATACCTCTGTACGGTGTATACCTGCACGCACGCACGCACGCATGCAAACATATAAAATTATTAATATAAATTGGGTAAATTTCAAGAATTACTTATAATAGTAAACTTGAAGCGAAGTTTATCTTAGCATAATTTTAAGATAAAAACGTTCAACGACTATAAGGTGAGTGTTATGCAATATACACGATAATCCTTTTAATACTACCCAACATTTTTATTATACATATTTAAAACAAAAATAAAAGAAATTTAATTACAAATAAAATATATGAAAATATTTACTAACAATTTAAATAATAATTCTAAAACTGTTACTTTAAAAAATAAAGTAGGAGATATAGGAAAAACTAAATATTTACCTTCCTTTTCTAAAGAATGAAAAAATGTTGTTTATTCTTACAATAAAAACAATTTAAAAAATATACCAATGAACGATGTAAATATTAATAAAATAATCCAAAGTTATTTTAATTTGTATTTCAAAGATCATAAATACGTAGGTTCTAAAAAGTTTATATTATTAAGAAGAAGACGTAATTTTTTAAGAAGAATATATGTAAGTAATGCTGAAATTAAACATACGAATAATAAAGCAATAATTACATTATTTACCGTTAATAGAGAAAAGAAATTATTAAAGAAGAAATATTTAAAAATAAATAAAAAAATAAGTAAAAATTTAATAAAACGTTACTTCTTATTATATAAAAATAATATTAATAAGATTTACGAAATATTAAATGTATCTTTAGCTTGCACAACTAATAAAAACGAATATGCTTTCATATCAGATAAGATATCTAAAAGAAAATTCTTACAATCTAAATTAGAATATTTAAATCAATTTATAAATTTAAAGAATCTTTATCTTAAAAAAATATGAAGTGTAATAATAAATAGATATTGAAAAACATATCTAAGATTATTAAGAAAATACGATTTAATGTATTCTCTTAATCAATACAAATTTAATAATCAAATATTATTACCTAAATTAAGTAATATATTAAATAAAATAATAGGAAAGAAAATAGAATATAATATAATCAATTTAAAATCTATAGCATATAATACTGACTTATTCACTCATGCTTTAGCCTTAAAACTAAAGAAGACAAGAATGAATTATATGAAAAGTATGTTTAGTATTTTAAATAGAGCTTATTTACCTAAAATAAATACAATAAAAGAAAGAACTTTAGTTAAAGGTCAAAACAATGTTGATTTATTCTTAGATAAATATAAAGATTTAAAAATCATATCTAATATAAATGCTAATAGCAATTTAGATGGATTATTAAACAATGTACATGAAACTGCTGCTTCGCAGCATAAAAAAGAAATACATAATACAGTTTATAACTCAATAGGTTATAAAAATATGAGTGGTATAAGATTAGAAGTTAAAGGTAGATTGACTAAACGTTATAGAGCTGATAGATCTATCTATTCATTAAAATGAAAAGGTGGACTAAAGAATGTAGATTCATCATTCAAACGTTTAAGCTCAGTATTATTTAGAGGAAACTCTAACTCCAATGTATCTTATTCATTAACTAAATCTAAACGTCGTATTGGAGCGTTCGCAGTTAAAGGTTGAATTGGTGGAAAGTAGAATTTGTAATTCTTATTATTATTCATTATTTTGTGAAATTCATATTTCTAACATTGTCCCTTCTTAGTTTTTACTTTGTAAAATAGGACTTGATTTTTGTCAAGGCTGCAGCATGCTTTAGCTTGCGCTGCTGCTGCAGCAGCAGCACTAAAAAGTACAATAATTTAGAGATTTTTTTTTAATCAACAATAAACAATAATATGACTATTCATCCATGAGCTGTTACTGGATTTTTAGATTGTGAAGGAAGCTTTATAATTTCTATCGTTAGAAGCGATAAAAGTAAAACGGGTTGAGTAGTTAAATTACGTGCTCAAGTAAATTTACATAAAAAAGATAAAGCTATATTAGAACTATTAAAAACTTATTTTAATGCAGGGAACATACATGAATTAAATGAAAATGCATTACAATTTAAAATTGAATCTTTTAAATAGAGCTCGCGCCGCAAATAATAATAGATCACTTTGATAAGTATCCATTAATAACTAAAAAATAAGAGGATTTAAAGTTATTTAAGGAAGCTTATAATATAGTTAAAGATAAAAATCATTTAACTAAAGAGGGATTAATAAAAATTGTATCATTAAAAGCCTCGATGAACAATGGTTTATCTGATGTTTTAAAGAATGTTTTCCCTAATGTAATTCCCGCAATTAAAGAGTTAAATTCAAACCAAGCACCTGTATGTCCTAATTGATTAGTAGGTTTTACAAGTGCTGAAGGAAGGAAGGAAGTTTTTTGGTTAATACTTATAAAACTAACACTAAAGTGGGTATAGGTATACAATTAGTATTTTCAATAACTCAACATATACGTGATGAAGTCTTAATGAGAAATTTAATATCTAATTTAGATTGTGGATATATTAAGAAAAAAATTCACTTTCAATTCAGTTGAATAGATTTTGTTGTTACAAAATTCTCTGATGAGAAAATTATACCCTTCTTTAGAAAAAATAAAGTATTAGGTGTTAAATTACAAGATTTTGAAGATTGATGTAAAGTAGCTGAGCTAATTAAAAATAAAGCTCATTTAACTCCTTTAGGTTTAGAAGAAATACAAAAGATTAAAGCAGGAATGAATAAAGGAAGAATTGTTTAGTGTTAGATTAATAAGAGGTAAATAAATATTAAAGGATACTAAAATATGTGTGTAGCTTGCGTTAGGGCAAGCTCTTAATAAAGATGAAGACATAGTCTGAACCATTTTGAAAGAAATGGAAATATAATAAAAATATGATAACATATAGAACAGGCTAATTTGCGCAAGAGTGTACAAAATGAGTGCGCGGTTTGGCACCTCGATGTCGGCTTAACTTATCCTCATGGACGCAGGAACTATGTAGGGTGCGACTGTTCGTCGATTAAAAAGTTACATGAGCTGGGTTAAATACGTCGTGAGACAGTATGGTTTCTATCTTCTAGGGGGAATTAGAATAAAATAAGAACTAACTTTTGTACGCAAGGAACAAGAAGAGTTTAACATTGTTAAACTATGGTTACTAACCTATGGTTTACCTGTTGTTTATGTGTAGGCTGCTTCTAGCGAAGCAAGCCTACCTAATATTAAATATATATATTTATTTATATATATCTGTATTATTTCGATAATACATAGGGATGTTTCTTTCACTAAGATAATGTATAGCATAAGCACGGCAGGAAAGCTAAGTTGGTTAAGGATAAGTGCTGAAAGCATATAGGCACGAAGCTTATCTTAAGATATTTCTTAAATATACGTAATATAATATTACGAATTTATAGGCTTTATCCGTAAGAATCTAGAGATTTTAAAGATTAAAGTACTAATTTAATAATTTACTATTTATACATATATCAATACATGCCTGATTAGCATAAAAGTAATGCAATTGTTTTGTAATCAATAGAAGCAAGTGCGATACTTGCATTGGGCTTATTTTCGCAGCAGCACAAAAAGGATTAGTAGTCAAGTGGTTACGCTTACTGCGAGCTAATCCGCGTTATACCCAAGGATGACTTTTTAATAAATCTCATTATTACTAAATTCAATACAATTAAACATTTGTGCAGCAGCGCAAGCTAAAGCTAAAGCTATGAAAAAATTATTACAACAAAACTTTAAAATAACATCTAGTCAAATTAACCTGGATTGATTTATAACTGGGTTTACAGACGCTGAAGGATGTTTTTATATTTATATAACTAAAAATTAAAGATTTAAAACAGGTTGAAAGGTATTAGGCTTCTTTGAAATACATTTACATAAAAAAGACTTAGAAATATTACAATCTATTCAAAAACAACTAAATGGTGTAGGTCGGATAGTACCTAATGGTAAAAATGCATATAGTTTTAGAGTTAATTCTCTGAACGAGCTTTTAAATACAATTATACCTCATTTGGATAAATATACTTTAATTTGTAGCCTCCGGCTACAAAAATTTGCTGATTATATTTTATGAAAGAAAGCAATAATTATGATGAAAGATGGTAAGCATTTAACAGATGAAGGTATTAAAGAGATTGTAAATATAAGAGCAAGTATTAACACAGGTTTATCTAAAGTGTTAAAAGATAGTTTTATAGAAACTATTCCTGCTATTCGTCATTTGATTAATAAGCAAGAAGTTCCACATGATGGTTGATTATCTGGATTTACTCCCGGGGAAGGGTCATTCTTGATAAGAATAGGAAAATCTTCTAATCAAGTAGCATCTAGAGCTCAATTAGTTTTCACAATATCACAACATACTCGTGATGAAAATCTTCTTAAATCTATTATAAATTATTTGAATTGCGGTACTTACCGTACTTATAATAATAGAGATTTAGGATATTATATGTGTACAAATTTTAAGGATATTTATACTAAGATTATACCTTTCTTTAAACAATATCTAATATTAGGGGGTAAAATCTCAGGATTTTGCTGATTGAATTAAAGCAGCTGAATTTATACAAAATAAGGATCATTTAACTCAAGAAGGATTGGATAAAATTTTAAAGATTAAATCCACGATGAATAGAAGTCGTGAATTATAGTTGTAGAACTATAAAAGGATTAGTAGTCAAGTGGTTACGACATAGCTCTTTCAATGCTACCATCGCAGGTTCGATCCCTGTCTAGTCTAAGCGGATTAGTGTAATAGAAACATATTCGGTTCATGCCCGAAAGATATTGGTGCAAGTCCTTTAGCCGCGTTTTTTTTAGATCTATTAGTAATATATAGGGTATAGCTTAATCGGTAAAGCATACTGCTCATAACAGTACTTATCTATATAGAATATATAATTTATATATTTATTGAAAGGCCTATCTAATATATTTTCTATGGAAGGAAAAGGTTATAGATTAAAACTTCAGTCTATGGGGAAGTCCCTTATAACCATAGCCGCCCAATCTCTCGGTGACCAAAGAGAGATTTATATATACTTTTAAATATGAACAAAATAACATCACAACTGTGAACCAGATATAGTAGTAGTACATTGTTTACTACGGCTACACAATTTATTAATAAAAAGAGATTTATACATTCAACTTATTACTGTAGAACTATAGAAAATTCGAATTCAGAAAATCACCAATTTATCTTCTCTAATGAATTTATTGAATGATAAAGAGGCTTTACAGACGCTGAAGGCTGTTTTTTATTAGTTAAAACTAATAGTACTTTTGCTTTTAGATTTTTAATAAAGTTACATATAGATGACGCATCTGTACTATATTTTATTAAAAAGACTTTAGGAATAGGTAAAGTAACTATATATGAATCTTCTGCAATTTTTTCTAGAACTTCTCAAAAGGAAATTAAATCCATTTTATAACTTTTTACTAAATATCCTTTAAATACAACAAAGTATCTTAACTTCTTAGATTTTAAAAAAGCTTTCGAACTTTATGTAAATACTAAAGTTAAAACACCAGAACTTGTATTAGAAATGGATAAGATTAAAAGTAATATGAATAGTAAAAGAACTACCTTTGAATTACCAGACGATCATAAAATTAATATAACACCTAATTGATTATTAGGGTTTATTGAAGGTGATGGTAGTTTTAATATTATTAAAAAAGATAATATTTTACAATTTTCATAGCGAAGCTGCGCAGCGCACACAAAAGGTAATTTAATACTAATACTAATGGAAGCAATAAAGAAATTTTTTATTAATTTAGCTAAATTTAATGATCTAAGAATTACATGGGGTTTTGTTTACATAACCAATGTAAATATAACTAGACCAGAAGCATCAAATTATGTTTTATCTATTAAAAATAATGATTTTATAGATAAAGTACTAATACCTTTCTTTGATTCTATGATTTGACATAGTAAGAAAGAACTGGATTATTTGTGCAGCAGCGCAAGCTAAAGCTAAAGCTATGAAAAATTATATTCAAAATTAAAAAACTAGGATTACATTATACAAAAGAGTCGCTTGCGCAGGAAAAGACTTAATAAATTTTGTTATAAGTAAAATGAATAATAATAGACTTTCTACTAGCGAACCTATTAAAATAGAAAGAAGTTTTACCTCTTCATAGCTTGCGCAGGGAATAGAGGTAATCTTAAATGGACCATCTAATTATGAAAAACAAAAAGATGGTAGAATCTTGATTAAATCTTCTAATAAATATGATTTCAGTAGAAAAAATATGAAAGTAGAACTTAGAGATTTACAAGGCTTAGTTTTTAAAACTTTTAACTCTATAACTAGTTATGCAAAATTATTAGAAATAAGTTCTCATACAGTTAGAAAAAGAATTAAAGCTGAGAAACCTATATTATTTAACAATAAAGAATACTATATAAAATTAATTAAAATTATTTTAATTTAAAAAGGGTTATAGCTTAATCGGTAAAGCATGCTGCTCATAACAGTAAAAATAAGTGTTCAAGTCACTTTAGCCCTAGTCCGAATGGTGAAATTGGCAAACACAACAAACTTAAGCTTTGTAGACTTCTAGTCTTGAAGGTTCAAGTCCTTCTTCGGATATATTTTATTAGAGTGTTATAAAGCTCTCACACAGGGGATATAGTTTAATTGGTAAAACTGCGATTTTGCATATCGTTAATTCGGGATCGACTCCTGATATCTCCATAAGCTCGTGAAGCTCAATTGGTCGAGCAGAACGTTGAAGTTGTTTTGGTTGTAAGTTCAAGTCTTACCTCGAGCATTTTTAAGGAACTTTAGTATAATGGTGAATGCGTATGACTTTTAATCATTAAAATGTAGGTTCGATTCCTACAAGTTCTATAAGGGTAATGATGGAATTGGCAGACATAAATAAATATATATATAAATATAGTGTTCTAATTTCATAAAATTCTAATTAATTTATTTTAACTAATAATAAAAAGGACTTTAGTATAAAGATAATTACATATGATTTTGATCATAAAATATAGGTTTGACTCCTGTAAGTCCAATTTAAGGAAGAATTGTTCCTTTTTAAGTTATTATTTAGAAGATCTTGCTTCTTTGTTATTAATTTAATTATACAAAAATGAAAAAATTTTTAAATAAAGTTCTTACCATTAATAATTTAAATAGAGTTATTACTATATTTATTATAGGTATGTTTTTTAGATATTTAATTAACGACTATTTACATTCATATATTATAGAATACATAAATTGTATATCTATATTAATAGGTTCTACAATAAATTATTTATTAGAACCTTTGCTCCTTTTCCATTGTAAGTTTTATAGTACTAAATATATTACCTATATAAATGATAATAATAAGTCTGTAGATAACAATTACTTTGATATAGATTTACCTTTACATTATTATGATATTCAAGGTAGAATCTCATTAAGTAAACCTAGTGAAATATCACACTATAATTTGGATAATGAAACTAGAAAAAGAATAGCTAGTCAAATATTCGAAGAAATTGCACAACCGCCTAAATTTAAAGAAATACCTATAGCTTGTGCTAATAATACAGGTCATATTTATTTAGGTATTAGATATTATGATAAATCATCTGATCCTGTAGGGTTATATATTAAATATTTTAATATTTTCAATCAAATGTCTTATTGATATGTTTGAGAAAAAGAAGAGAATTACTTGAAATTCTCTGAAATCAGAGAAAGTATGAGTTCTAAAATGAATATATGAAAAGAAATAAATGATACTACAGGTACTAATGTAGTAAAAGAAGTTCGTATGTTATTAAAGACTGATCCTTTCCATGTAAATAAACATAATAGATAATTATTATGTTCAGTAGAGTAAATTGACTCTTTTTCTTTATTATATATACAAATTATGAAAAAAATATTTAAAACTTTAAAAATATTATTAAACAGGACACTTACACCTGTTAATGTAAGTAAAGCAATAGTTATATTCTTTGTTGGTTTTATTTCCAGATACTTTATTAACGATTATTATGATATAAATGTATTTAAAGAATATTTAACTTTAGTTTCAATAACTTTTTATTCTGTATTTGCTGCTTTTGTAGTGTTTGTTAATGAATTATTTTCATTCTTTAATATTAATCTAATACCTAGTTTTATTTGAAGTATATTTTCTACAATTTACATAGTTATAGATTATATATTTATAAAGCCTTTTATATGAATATCTTCTAAAGTTTGAGGTAAAAATGTACCAATACTATATATGAATGAACCTAGAACTTCAAATAGTAGTAGTGTTTATGTAGGTAATAATTATGATCATTATTCTAATATTGGAAATTCCAATAGAAACAGTTATTATAACCAAATAGCCGTACAAAATCCTTATAATATTGAATATTCTTCTCTTAGTCGTGTACCTAATCCAACTCATTATCCGCTATCTAACTATGATCCTAATTACGATCAAGGTTTTACTAGTGAATATGTTGATCATAATACATCTCAATATTATAGTTATAATCAAACTCCAAATACTGGTTACCAAGAAGATAGTACTAGATTTTTCTGTATTGATAGTATCCATGACAACGGTGTAGATAGGAATTTTTATACTCCAAGTAATGATCCTAATGCTCCCAAATGAGTAATGCTACAACTCCTTATACTATGACTCCTTTATTTGGATCTAGTGAACAAGTGAGTCAACAACCTAATAGTTCTCAAGATAGTATACCTTTTACAAATGATACTACACATGGTACTATAGGTAGTAATTTATCGGAGTCGCATATAAATTGACCAGCTAGAAGACAAGAATTGTTTAGAGTAATGCAAGTTGAAGGACAATGACTTAAAGAAGAAATTCATATGCCTTCTCCACATATTAAAGGTAAGGTTTCTATAGGTATAGAATATCAAGATAGTAAGTCTAATATTCAATCTTTATATATAAAATATAAAGATTTAGCTAAACGTAAATTCTTTTGAAATATATGAGAAAAAGGTCGTAATAATTATGATTCTTACGAAGAATTTAAGAAAAACTTCGATCCTAAAATGAATATATGAAAAGAGATATCTAAAACTACTAAAAGTGAATTATCTAAAGAAATACATAATTTATTAAAGACTGATCCTTTTGGCACTAAACATTCTACTATTGCAGCTAAAGACATTAAAAAAGTTAATTATACTACGGCTCAAGCTCGTTTACACGAAATAAATGCTCGTAGAAATAAATCTGTGAAATTACCTAGAAAACAATAGTAATTTCTACAAGATATCTAATCTTAGAAGAATTGAATATCTTAGATAGTTAGAGAAAACTGTCTTTTTGTTATTAAAAATAGAAACCATGAATAAAAACTTAAAATTATTTTTTAAAAACTTCTCTTTTTCTAATATTTTATTTAAGATTTTTATTTACTTTTCTTAATCCCCTAGGGATACGGTTTTCTTTTTAGATTATTAATCAATAATCTTTTTGATTTTACTTTTTTTATCGAATTATTTTCTATACCTTTATGTATAAATTTATTTTTCCTTGAGGATTCTATAGATACTAAGTTTTTTAATGATAATTTAATTAATTTCAAAAGACCTAGAGATAGAGTAATGAATGATGATTACGAATTTAAAGATAAATTAAGACGTAAATCTCATTGAGTATTCTTACAACAATTTAGTTCGGATTTTGTTGATTTTAATGATTTTAAAGAACGTTGAACTCCAGAAAAGAAATTTAAAAATATACTTAAAGATAAATATTACGATAAAAAGTCTAAAGTTGTTCTCTTTAAGGACACACTTATGTGATTTGTAAATCTTAGAAAGAAATAATTATATTTATTAGCTTCTTTTTAATTTATATTTATTTACTATGAATAAAACTTATACTGAAAATTATACAGTGAATATAAAGGATTTTGAATCTTCTTATGAATTTTCTAATCATTTATATGATTTTATAAGCAAATTTGCTTGTAATAAATCCATCATCTATCCTACTATCATTTATATAGACTTATATAATGAAAAGAATAATATATCTTTATTATTTATATATCCTTATATAGATAAAAATGTATCTTATGATATTTTCTTTAGAGAAAATATAGATAGATTATTTATAAAAATATCTTATATGATATAGAGAAAACTGACTCTTTTTATTAAATTTGTTTTTACTACTATGAAATTTATCTTATTGCTTTTAACATTATATTATGTGATAATTACTAATTTATTACTATTTGTTACTAAAAAACACTTAAGAACAGACTATTTATTTTTAAGTGTAATATTCTTCTTATATTTTTTGGCTACAATTCTAGCCATATTTGGAATTCTTAATAATTTTAATATATTTGTTGTAGATAATAATACAACAAATTATTTAAGTGAATTAGATTTTTTAGTAGAAGTACCTGAAACTGAAAGTGTTATTAATGAAAAAGTATTGAACGACAACAATGAAAATATCTTTTGTAAATTTATAAATTTGTTTAATAATACTAAATATTATGACCCTTTTATTGCAGTTGAATTAAAAAATACTTATTATATTAATAATATTAAATCTATGAATTATAATAATAATATTGAATGGTTAGATATTTACAGAAAATATACTTATATATCTTGCAACAATAACGAGATGTTATTTTTTATAGATTGTTTTACAGATATATTAAATGATCTTGAATCAATCCAAAGTGATTTATCTAAAAGAAAATAATATCATTGATCAATGATAATGAATTACAAAGTTTTGTAATTCAAAGGAAGAATAGTATAAATTATTACAGTTAATTTAAATTAAAAGATTTGGATGGAAGCTCCAATTCTTCCCGCAATATAGAATCTATATTGTGCTTATGGCTAAGAAGTAGAGCAAATGGCTCTTTTTTATAAAAACGAAAAAAAACAATGACGATGACAAAAAACGCACTGAGGAAACAACAAGTTTCATATACACAATTCAGACATTTTATTTTTACTTACAGTAAATAATAATTCTAAAACTGAAAATTTAACTCACTTAACTACTAAAATGGCTATACTTAACAATTCACTAGAGTGTGATCTATGGAAAATAAATAATTTAGTTAACTCTCTGAATATGGATTCTTTATATATTTTTTCTCTAATTAAAAGTGATACTTTCGAATATAAAATTAACGATGAAAATACTAATGTAAAATATACTGAAGTAGGTTCAAAGTATTTTAAACGAAATTTGAAACATAATGATAATGTAGATTTCTGAGAATACAACAAAAATAGCTTATATATTTTAAGAAATGGTGATTTTTCAGATATTAGAAGAATGTTTAAAAGAATTAATAATACAAAAGTACAATTAGTAAGAGGTAGTAGTCAAAAATCTCATATGGTTAGTCCTATAGATTTTAGATTATCTTTATATTTAACAATACTATGTAATATGGATTTCAAATATTTCAGAACAAATAATTCATTTAATAAAATAGATAAAAAGAGATATTTACCCTCTTCACAATATTTATAAATATTGTTGTAATAAATAAATTTATTACAAATGGGTATGTTGGAATGGGAGACAAATTCCGTTAAGGCCGGAAGGGTTAGTAGCCGTGCAAGTTCAAGTCTTGCTACCTATACTTAGGACATTTGGTCCTTTTTGATAAATAAATAAAAAAATAATATGAAAAATGTAAAATGATATAATTTAGATATAGAAGGCTATATAGTAGATAATAATTTTATTATAAGGCCTTTGTTAAATAAAGCAGCTATATATGTTTATAAACTTTTTATTGATAATAAAGAAAAACTTTATATAGGATCTACTATAAATATGGTAGTACGTTTTAGACAACATAAATATAGAGCAGAAATACATGCAAGAGATTTAAAATATAATAGTATACTTTATAATAATGTAGCTAAATATGGTTGAGATAATTTTAAATTTGGTATTATAGAATATGTAGATTTTGAACCTAATACTGAATGACAATCTTTAAAAGATATACTATTAAAAAAAGAACAAAAGTATTTGGATTTATTATCTCCTGAATTAAATATAAATAAGGTAGCAGGATCTATGCTCGGATTTAAACATTCAGAAGAAAATAAGTTAAAATTTGGTTTAACACGTAAAGGTAAATCTTTTACAAAGAGTAAGCATATATCTATAAGACCTCCTATAAGTAAAGAGACTATATTAAAATTAAAACTACACAATAAAAATATTACTGTGAGTATTTATAATACTAATAACGAATTAATTAAAGAATTTAATAGAATAAAAATTGCGGCTGAATTTGTAGGATTATCAGCTACTTCTGTAAGTGGTTACATTAAAAGTGGTAAGCTATGGAACAATTTATATTACTTTAAACTTAAAATAAATTCAATATTAAAAGAAGAATATTCAACTTTTCCACTAGATAATGATAATACTACTGTAATTAGATCTTTTAGTAAAGTAGAAAAGAATTATAAATCTTATAAATTAGAAGTATTAGTTGATAATAATGTTTTGTATAAATTTAAAAGTATAAGAGAAGCTTCTATACATTTAAATATAAGTAAAACAACATTAGTTAAGTATTCAACTGAGAATAAATTATGAAATAACAAATACAGATTTGTTATAATATCTTAAAATGAAATTAAAATATTAATTTTTTACTACTTTATGTAGTAAATATGCCTAGTCTAATAGGTAGCACGTAAATTTTTGGTCTTTATAAGTAGGTGTTCGAATCACCTCGGCATAACAGGTAAGTCATAAATTTTAGGTCTATTGGATAATAATATCTTACCCGTTCAAGTCGGGTTTACCTTATACTATATAGAAATAATAGAACTTTTAGTAATAAAAAGATATTTAATGAATATCATAATTAGTTATTTAAAGATGTATATATACCTTATAAATTTTTATTAAAATGAATACTCAAGCCTAGAATAAAAGCTTACAATTAATTCCCGTAGTTTATTACTATAACCCTTGTGAAAATAGATCATACATATATAAGTGTAATAACAATAAATCAGGAATATATCTGACCCCGTACCCCCTTCAGGATAGGGTACGATATAATTTGATTAATGGTAAAAGTTCTTGCTTCGCATAGGAAGTGCTGTTAATTTGAGAAATAGATTATACCAATACCTATCTATAAGTAATATTACTAATGAATTACTTAAATATTACAGTAATATTTATAAAGCTTTATTAAAATACAATTATCATAATTTTAAGTTAGATATATTGCGGCTGCTGCTGCTGCTGCTGCCTTTATAAAAAAATAATAGCAAGCTAAAGCTAAAGCTCATTGTGATAGTAGTAACTTAATACAAATAGAACAATATTATATAGATTTGCTTAAACCTGAATATAATATATTAACGCAAGCAGGTTCTACTCTAGTATATAAACACACTTTAGTTACAATTAATAAACTAAAAAATTATAAACCTACTACTGTTGTAGTACAACAGGGAGTTCTTTTGCTAGCTTCGCACAGAAAATAATTTAGGTAGTTATGCTAAATATTTTGATAACTATTCAGTTTTGAATCAAATCGAGATTATTCTTAATACCAATGATTTATCTCAATTAGATAAACAAAAGAAACTTGAATATTTTATTCTTGACCATATTAAACTAGGAATTAATAATAAAAATATTCAATTTAATGGCTTTAATTTACACGATATTATTCCACAACAAGAAGATTACTCATGCATATGATTATATACTTAAATATATCCCTAAACATCTTAATAGTTTGAAAAAAGATTCTAGAGAATATGAAGTATTAACTTCTTTTGGAAAAGAGATTGACATCATTGCTAAAGTAACTTCGGGTGTCTATTTAAGATTGATCACTAAGAAAGATCATCTTGAACATCCTACTACTTTAACTTCATTCTGTTTAGATATTGGGAAAACTATTATACAAGAATATATATATTTTAATTATAAAAAACAAAATACTGTTAAAAACTATGGTCAATGAAAAAACCAGTTTAGTTTTGATGATCAATTTATATTGAAATTAGGTAGTGTATTTTTTGATTATTTAAATACTTTAGATTTAGTTAAAGTAATACTAGTTACTCATAGAATTGACAAGAAATTTCAGAAGATTAATTATGTTGAAGTCCATCTTGAGATAGCGAATTTAATTCCTAAATTTAAAATGTTAGATTTATCTTTAAAATTACCTATGGTTGAACAACCTTTAGATTACAGTACTAACTGTAAGGGTAGAATATTTATAAATAAATCCTGGATTGACATCCATGGAAGAAAGAACTCTGTTTAACAAATTTTTCTTTAATTTGCTATTAATTACTCTTTCTTACCCGTAGTGAGAGAACTCCCTTAGTGCTTATTGCACAGGGTCCACGATTTTAAATCCATGTTCTTGTCATATACACTTTTTAATACAATAAATATGATGAATACAATTTTAAAAAAACACTTGAATTTTTTGACTTCTTGTCAGAAATTCACTTTTAATACTACTAGTTATAATAACTATAGTATGATTGACAGAGATATTAACCAATCTTTTGATCAATTTATTATTAAGAAAGATAATAGTATTACTATTACTCTTTCTTTTATACATTTTCTCTAGAAAGATATCTTTCTTAAACATATTGCTTCTAAATTAGTTGAGAATAACAATTACTATACTTTAATTAAAATCAGATATGATGGTGATCAATTTGTCATGGCTGGGAAACAAATCTCTTTGTCTATTACTTTACCTGTTTGTTCAATATAATTTATTATATTATTATCAAATTCTTGTAGATATTGATTATATGAATACATTTCCATATATACTGAGGTTAGTATAGTTTTTAGAGTACTTACTTTATCGAAAGTAGTACCAAAACAATCATGAACACACAAAAACTGTGGTGCATTATAGATTATATCCAATTTATTGTATAATAAACTTAATGAACTTCCATCTAAAGAATGGATTAGGTTAGGCATTAAAGCTCTTATTTGTTTATTTTTATCATATTTATTCTTATCTGTCATTTGTATGTTTATTTTAACTTTACTATATATAAAGGGAGTAATTGAGATAGACTTTGTTTCTAAATAACTTTGTCTAACTACTAAACCATGAGGTAAATTTCATACTATAGGTAAACCTAGAAGTGTCATTATAGTAGCAATATTTCTAAGATATTTCATCAATCTCTTTCTCAAAATCCTTATTTATAATATAGTAAATACATCCTACCAATACAGAGATATCCTTATTACTAATTAAAGTTTTATTTGTATTTAATTTAGAATATCATACTACTCCATCTTTATCTCTTTTAACTTCAGACAAATTTCCAATAATATATTTCATCATATTGGTTCTAGATGCGTTATATGGTATAGTCATAATAGCTTTTTTAAGATAAACTCTATCAAATACAAAATCCTTTAATCTTTTATAATTTTCATTATTAGCTTCGCTGTCGAACATAATATCTAATTTATAAATTAAAAAGTTCTAAAAATCTTTGGGGGGTTCATTTTGTTTATTCTTATCCACAACTAAATTTAACTCTTTAAATAAAATACTTTCATTACTTAATAACGCTAAGTGTTGAAATCCATTACAAGTAGCATCTAGTTGAATAGGTAAATAAGTATTAAAATCAAATATATTTTCATCATTTAAAAATTCATAATAACGCCTATACTCTATACAAAATCCTAGGAATAAAAGTTTATTCCTTGCTTTATTTAATAATATACCATTTTCATAATCTAAAATATTATCAAGATTGTCTTTTATTCATTTACTTTTAGCACTATTAAATATTTTATCCTTACCAAAACAATTAACACATAATACTCTAAGTATTTAGTATCATCTAAATTTTTCTTTGAAATTACACTAGGGTTAGCAAATAATAAAAGTGATTTAGCTAACTCAGTAGATTGATAATGTAAATAGTTATTATCACAGTAAACTCTTCCACGTGTATCCAATCTTAAAAGAAAATAAATCTTAGAAAAATCTTTATAAAAGTCTGCTATTCCAAGTATAGTTTCTTGTAAATGAAATTTACTTTTTAAAGAAGTTAATTGGGTTTTTGGAGTCTTAGTCATATTTTCTATATTCTTTTCCATCTCTATTATTTCATTACAATCAATTAATAATTTATGTTTATCAAAAATAAGGAAGTAGAATAATTCTTTATTAATTTTATAAGGTACAGAACTAACTTTATTAATCATATTATAAATAACATTTTGTTCTTTAATTTATGATTTATCTTTTATAGTACCCTTATGAATAATTAATTCGTCTTGATAATCTATATTATTCAATAAATAACCACCAACCATATTCTCAGTATACTTTTTAGGTTCTACAATCATAGGTAATTTTTAAGGTAAATTTAATGTTGAATTAACACGAGATTGAATAAGATTATAATCAACTTTTAAAACATAAACTGACCCATCTCGAGCTTTATATTTTAAATCCTGTTCGATAAATTCATATTCTAGTAAAAGCTTTACTAAAACTGCACCTAATTTAAATTAAATTTTATCATCATCATCATCATTCAAAGACTGACTTAATTCAGGATGGGACTTAGTGAAATGACTATATCAAACTGTATACTTCGTTTTTTTAAATATTACTTTATCAGTATTTTTGTGATCAACACTCCCTTCCAGGACTCCAATGTACTTATTTAGAATTTTTTCATGATAAAGACATTGATGATTTATTTGGGTTTTTCTATTGTAAAATAGATACTAACAATGCTTATAATAAATATATAGGTTTATTACCTTATAGAACTAAAAAGCATGGTTTACTGTTCCCTTTAGGATCCTGAGAAGGTTGATATTTTAGTGAAGAATTGAAGTTAGCTAAACAACTAGGTTATAAAATAAATATTATTAAAGGATATTCTTTTAATAAAGAAGAAAATATTTTTAAAGATTATGTTGAAACACTTTATGATATTAAATCTACTGCTGGTAATAATAAATCACTTAAAAGTGTTGCCAAATTATTTTTAAATAGTTTACTTGGTAGATTTGGATTAAGACTTGACTCCAATATTACTGATATAGTCGATGAAAAACAATTTGATAGAATTGCATCTACTAGAGCTATAAACTCATATGTTCAACTTAATAATAATACTTATTTAGTGAATTATAATACTGATATTGATCTTGACATATGTAAAGGATCTTCTGTAGATATTTCTAAAGTTAGTGATATATTAGTGAATAATGAAAATGTTACTAGAAATAAATACGATAGTGTATCCGTTCCTATTAGTGCTGCTATTACAGCTTACGGAAGAATACATATGGCTAAAATTAAATTAGAAATCCTAAACAAGGGAGGGAAAATTTATTATTCAGATACTGATATTATAGTTACTAATATAGAACTACCTGAAAGTATGGTAAATAATAAAGACATCGGAAAACTAAAGTTAGAACATAAAGTTAAAGAAGCTTATTTTATTAGTAACAAAACTTATTGTATTATTGATAATAATGATGAATTAACTAAAAAGGCTAAAGGTGTTAATAGGAATCAATTAACTCTAAAAGATTATAAAGATATGTATACTAAAAATAAATCTATTACTACTGTAAGAAAAGACTTTGTAAGAGGTAAACTGAAATTGAACTAAAGTTTATGATGTTGATATTACGATTAATCCGGATAGTTATTCTAAAAGAATGAAACTATATAATCAAAATAATTTATGAGTAGATACAAAACCTTTAGTTATTGAAAATAATGAATTACTAGATACTAACATGGAAAACATTAATATAAATTTAGAATCTAATTTATCACTATTATTCTTTGAGGGTATAACACTATTTAAAAATTTAAATCCGTCTATCAACAAAATTCTCTTTATCATGAATTTTTGTAACAAGCTGTAAATAACAAAACAAAACAATAGTATAAATATCGTCTAATTTTATATGTGATAAAATCTGATAATGATAAAAATCATAGTCAGAACTCTTTTTATTTTTAGAACTGTCTAAGAATTTATTTAAATAAATAAAGAAATCATCTTTAAATTGGTTAAATAAAAGTTCTTTAAGAGGTTTAGATATAGAACTAGTGTCAATACCTAAATATTTATAAGATGTTTTATTCTGAACAAAAGTTTTATATTGTTGGTTTAAAAAATCTTCTAACATTTCCTGTTTCTGGTATTGATTAATATGGTCATAATCTAAAAATCCTCTAATATTAGAAAAAATGGATTCTGTAAAGTCATAATAATTATTAGAATTAATTTTATTAGTAGATTGATAATTATAAGTATTTTCATCTGATACATCATCTTTCAATCCAGAACGAAAAGTCTGACAAGTAGAAAAATAGTAAACAGTATTACTAAAATTACAATTATTTTTCTGATAACGCATTTCATAATTATTAACGTAGAAATGGTGAAATTCGTTTTTATTATTCATAAGAATTGTTTTTATCATATTTTAATATTAATTATATTTAGTTCTAAAATACTTGAAACATCAAAGTTTAATTCGTATAATCTACTAAAAAATCGGTTCTTCTCCCTTATTTAAGATCTGACTAAACTGACATTAAAAGTACTAGATTAGAGGAGAGAGGATTTTCCTCTCTATAGCACTCATAAAGAGTGGTGGTGTCTTAGGTTTTTATACATCATAATAATATGATTATCAATAATGCTATGGACATAATTAGAAAATTATCATTTAGGCCTAATGTTGACGATCTTAATCAAGAAAACTTAAATACGGTTAATAATATATTTGAAGATACTTCTTTAGTAGGAACTACAAATAGATATATTTCACGTTTAGCATTAATAGTAGGACTTCTATCCGTAGGCGTACTAGGTGGTAATTGATTAAGACCAGCAAGTAAAATAATTATAGCTACAGTATCAAATACAAGCCTATAATAAATAGTTTACAAAATTCAAAGATTTAACTTGATGGATGAAAAAAACATAAAAAATTCATAGTCTCTACTACTATACGTAGTAAAATATGCCGTAGTCTAATAGGTAGGACATAAATTTTTGGTATTTACTAGTAGGTGTTCGAATCACCTCGGCATAATAGGTAAGTCATAATTTTTTGGAGGCAGCAGCCGCAGCACAAAAGGTGGTTATAGTTCAACAGGTAGAGCAACTGTATGTGGCACAGTAAGTTCTTGGTTCGAGTCCAAGTATCCACCCTTTTAAGTCTAGGTTGCTTAAATGTTAAAATGCTATTAGATTTATATATATGTGTATTCTATATGTATTTTATATAAATTAAATATGTATTTTTAGTATAATTATTTTCATTTATTTATACGAAGTACAACCATGAAATGCATGTCCATGGGTATAAATATATAAGCTAAAGCTAAAGCGACCCTTAATTATTATATAATAATTCCTTCATCAATTTTAATATTTAGTTGTTTAGAAGGATGATTCGGAAAATCATTCTAAAGATTTATATGAAAATTCTATATACTAGAATTTCTTTTTACTTGTATTTGTATTTTCTGTATATATATAGTAATTAGTCTATTATATACAGATTATGTTTATTGTATAGATGATGAAACGATTAAAAAAGTACAAGAGGAAGCAAATAAAGTTAAACTTGATACTAATGTAAGTATCGAAAATGTAAATATACCAAGTTCTATATCAACAGGACTTGTTAATTTAGGATTAGCGGGAGCCGTAGGAGCAGGTGCAGCAGGTGCAGCAAAAGTTGTTAAAAGTAGTGCAGGAATAACACCTCTAGCTAAAATGGTATTATGACCGGAACTGCTTTATTAACAGGTGCGATAGCTACAACTGTTAATACAGTTAATACTATTATAAATAAAAAAATTGACAAAAGCTTTACTGAAGAGGTTAAGTTAATGCAAGTAAAAGAGGAATATAATTCTTCGAAAGCAGGAGCTAGTTCTACAGGGTCAAGTTCACCCAATTCGCCTAAATTAGATCCAAGTTTACCTAAACCCGGTGATGATGGACCTGCAGCTTTTTCAATTGAGCCTTCTGCAGATATAGATACAATAATGGCTTTATTAAATGCTAATTATGTAGTACACATTTGTATTAGAATGTTTATATGAAGTATATTTATTTTGTTTTTATCTAATAAAGTAGTAAATAATCAATGAAAATTATAAATTTTCAATAAAATTCTAGGTGAAAAGGTTCACTACTTTATATTAAAAGCTTTAAAATTTACAAGTAAATCTAATAATATTTTTCTAATCTTTGCTATTATATTACTTATAATAGCTAGCTTATTAAGTTTATATATATCTTATTTTTTGTGCTGGCTGCGAAGCAGCAGGAAAATCTAGATATTATAGCTGATATAGTTAAAGCATCTAAAAAGTAGTTATATATTACTCTAAATAAATATTTGGTATATTAATTAATTAGTATATCAAGCTTCAATAGTTTAACAGGTTAAAACTCAGATTTCATATGTCTGTAATGGAAGTTCGACCCTTCCTTGAGGCTAGCTATTTTAGCTAAACCCTATGTTAGCTAGGGTGCAGATTTTATATTAATTTAAGTCATGATAATAATATCAATTATTTCTCTTTTACTTTCAAATGCCGTTAATTTAAGACGTGATATCTCTATTCTATATAATAGAATAGCTATGATTATATTAGCATATTGTATCTTAAATGATATAGCCTCTTTAAGTGTAGTTACTAAAGGTATAGCTCTACATGGAGGTTTATTATTAGTTACAAATATAACACAAATATTCCATATTTTCTTATTTTTAGTTAGTATATTAATATTAACATTAACTAGCTTCTATCCTAGAAAAGTGTGAGTATCAGAATATTCATCTATAAAAGATTTAATCTTTAATAACTTTGTTTATTATAATACAAAAATAATAAATAAAATGGGAGAACATCTTAAAATAATAGAATATCCTTTAATTTTATTATTTATTATTACAGGTGCAGTATTCTTAATGTCAACTAATGACTTAGTATCTATCTTCTTAGCTATAGAATTACAAAGTTATGGTTTATATATATTAAGTACTGTTTATAGAAATTCAGAATTATCTACTACAGGAGGTTTAATATACTTCTTATTAGGTGGATTAAGTTCTTGTTTTATCGTGCGCCGTTGCGCTGTCTTTTACTACGAGTTTAAAAGACTTAGTTATTATCCATATATAACTCCGGCATCAGAGTTAGGTGAAGGGGAAAGCCCGACATTGAACTTAGCATCTCTGTTAGAAGGTGGGACAGGACCGATCCAGTTAGGTCTAGTAGCCCATCGAGCCGAGCCGTCTATGAGCAGAGCTATACTGCCCGAACCCAATTTACCAGGTGTCTCTACAAGAGGACTATGTTCAGTCTGGATAAGAATATATGCATTGTGCTCGATTTTGAGGTGAAGAATTGTGCAATGGATCAACTGCAACCAGGATACAATAAGTATTCATAACGTAAAGAGTTGGGGCTCTAAGGACGGATTAATAAAAGTAAAAGATAGAACTACGGGATTGCCTAAAGCCCTAAAGGGCCATGGTAACAGAGGAGTCGTAGTACCATTTATGGGAAGGGCTCCAGGATTAAGGGTCTGTAGATACTCCAACATCGCTGGAAGTTCCAGTACAGTATCAACTGACGGTTTTGGTAAAATACAGAAGATTAACGAGCTTTGTGTTGAAAATAAAGATTTCATAGTGAAAGATAAATTATATAGATTGTTATATGATAGAGAATTATACTACGCGGCATACCAAAAATTAAAAAGTAAGCCTGGTAACATGACTCCGGGGATAGTCCCTACTACGCTCGACGGAATGTCCGAAGAAGTTATAGTAGAGATTATCCAAAGTTTGAAAGAAAATACGTTCAAATTCCAACCAGGAAGAAGAGTATATATTCCAAAGGCAAACGGAGGACAACGTCCATTGACTATAGCGCCACCCAGAGATAAACTGGTACAAGAATGTATTAGATTGATCCTGGAAGCGATATATGAACCCTCATTCGAAGATAACAGCCACGGTTTTAGACCTAACAGAAGCTGTCATACCGCACTGAGAAGTGCAAGACAGAAATTCGTTATGGCCAAATGATTTATCGAAGGGGACATTACTCAATGTTTCCCATCAATAGAACATGACAAACTTATGAGCATACTTAACGAAAGAATCGAAGATGTAAGATTCCTAGATTTAATACGTAAGGCTTTGAATGCTGGATACATGGAATTCAATACTTTCTCGCATTCGGTGGTGGGGACTCCACAAGGATCTATAATAAGCCCTCTCTTGGCCAATATATTTCTGGACAAATTCGATAAATTCATATTAGAATTAAAGAAAGAGTTTGATGTGGGTTCCAGAGCGACTATCAATCCTACATATAAGAAATTATCAATTAGGAAAGAAAGAGCTAAAACTATCCCAGATAAATTAGCTTTACAAAAGGTCATAAGATTGATACCCTCTAAGCTGGAAATAGACCCTAAATTCAAAAAACTGGAATATGTAAGATATGCAGATGATTGAATTATAGGAGTGAGAGGATCTAAAGATGACTGCAAAGAGCTAATGAGAAAGATTAGCGTGTTTTTGAAAGGATCAATGGGTTTAGAGCTTTCGGAAACGAAAACCAAAATCACAAATGCTAATAAAGAACACGCGGAATTCCTATCGGTCAGAATAAAAAGAAGTGCTCACGAAACATACTCTGTCAGAAGAGGAGTTCCTAGCAGAAATGTTAAGAACATGAGACTTACTGCACCGATAGACAAAGTTACAAAGAAATTAGCGAACAATGGGTTTTTAAAGGAGAATACGCCTTACCCGAAATTCATTTGAATGCAGGAACCAAAAGATGCAATAATAATATTATATAATTCTGTTTACAGAGGTATTACTCAATATTATAGATTTGCGGATAATTTTAATGATTTATCAGCCAAAGTACATTACATACTGAAAGAATCATGCGCTAAATTATTGGCAGCAAAATTCAAGGCGGGAACTCAAGCAAAGATATTTGCTTCATATGGTAAAGATCTTAAGGGTCAAGACAAACACGGGTTTTCTAAAATTATCCTAGGAATCAATACGGCCGCATTCAGCTATAAAGTAGATGATATATCGCTAAGATTTAACGCAAAGGGAATATCAAAAGCTTCTTTGGAAGGACTTACATGTGCGGTTTGTGAATCGGACTACAGAGTAGAGATGCATCATGTTCGTATGATGAAGGATTTAAATCCTAAAGCCAACGAAATAGATAAAATCATGGCTTTAAAGAAACGTAAACAAATACCGTTATGTAGAAAATGTCACATGGAACACCATAGTAGGAATAACAAGAAAACACAAAGTAACGAATCGAATCTAATGCTTAGTCTGGAGAGCCGTATGATGGGAAACTATCACGTACGGTTCGGGAAAAGGGGAGTATTCTGGTAATAGGAATGCTTCTCTAGTTCATTTATTAGGTACAGCTTTAATATATGCCAATTCAGGTAGTACAAGTTTAGATGGTTTATACATTATTACAAGTATAAGTGACGTAAGTTCTACAGACTTATGATACAAACCTTATTATATAAATTTATCTTTAGTAATATTTACTATAGGATTCTTATTTAAAATAAGTGCAGCACCATTTCATTTCTGATCTCCTGATGTATACGACGCAATACCTACAATAGTTACTACTTTTGTAGCTTTAATTGCTAAAATATCTATATTTATACTGTTATTACAATTAGTTTATTATACTAATAATCGTTTCGAGCCCTCGGCTACAGAAATGAGCTGAACATCTATATTATTAATGAGTTCATTATTTTCATTAATAGTTGGTACAGTTGTAGGTTTAACTCAATTCAGAATTAAAAGACTATTAGCTTATAGTACAATATCTCACGTAGGATTTATGTTATTAGCTTTAGGTATTTCTAGTGTTGAATCAACACAAGCTTTCTTATTCTATTTAACACAATATACAATAAGTAACTTAAACGTATTTATTATATTAGTTGCTATAGGTTTCTCTTTATATTGCTATACTAGTGATAATAAAGAACATGAAGAATTAATGGATAAAACTAATTCTCCTATACAATTAGTTAGTCAATTAAAAGGTTACTTCTATATAAATCCAGTATTAGCTATAAGTTTAGCTATTACAATCTTCTCATTTGTAGGTGTGCCTCCTCTAGTAGGATTTTTCGGTAAACAGATGGTATTAAGCGCAGCTTTAGATAAAGGATTAGTATTCTTATCTTTAGTAGCTATACTAACAAGTGTAGTAGGAGGTATTTATTACTTAGGTATAATAAAAGAAATATTCTTCAGTAAACCAGATTATAAAGTAAATACTTTATTAGAAAATTTAACATTAAAAGGTAATGTATTAGACAGTAATAGAAATGTTGTTAGAAGTGTAAACTTCAAATACAACAATATAGCTATCTCAAGTCCAATAGCTTTTGTTATATCTATTATAACATTAATAATATTATCATTTATATTCATAAATAAAGAATGGCTAAGCATGGGTAAAGAAAAACTTTTGTCATTTTTTTATAAAATAAATTTAACATACAAATCTATTAGATGTTTTTATTTTCTTAAAACATATTCTACTATATTTTTTAAAAATTATACTACAAATATTCACAATTACAATCATAAGTTTATAGATCCTTGATTTATTACAGGATTTACAGATGCTGAAGGTTCTTTTATGGTACATTTAGAAAAAAATAAAGATAAATGAAGAGTAAGACCTACATTTCAAATAAAACTTGATATAAGAGATTTATCATTATTAGAAATGATAAAAATATATTTTAATAATATTGGTTCAATTAATGTTTCTAACAAAGAATGTGTTTATAAAGTAAGATCATTAAAAGAAGTAGATACAATAATATCTCACTTTGATAAATATACTTTAATTACTAGCCTCCGGCTACAGAAAAAAGCAGACTTTGAATTATTCAAATTAATTATTAATAAATTAAACAATAAAGAGCATTTAACTTCTGAAGGTTTACAAGAAATTGTTAATATATGTGCTTCAATGAACTTAGGTTTATCTTCAACTAATAAAAATAATTTTGCTAATACAATACCAGTAGTTAGACCATTAGTTGAGAACATGGCAGTGCCTCACCCTCAATGAATGGCCGGGTTTGCATCCGGAGAAGGATCTTTATCTATAAGTACTAGTATACAAGCAGAAAATAAGTCTGTTTCATTAAGTTTTAGAGTTTCTCAGCATATAAAAGATGAAGAATTGTTAAAATCTTTTGTTAATTATTTTGGTTAGCTTGCGCAGGGAATTTTTATTATCATGATAAAGATAAAAAAGCTGTGATTTTCGTTGTTAGAAAATTTGGGGATATTAATTCTAATATAATACCTTTCTTTAATAAATATAACATTATAGGTGTTAAATGTAAAGATTTTATAGACTGATCTGAAGCAGCTAAAATAATAGAATTAAAAGATCATTTAACAGGAGAAGGATTTAAAAAAATATGTAAAATAAAAGAAAATATGAATTCATATAGAATTTAATAAAATATATACCAAATACATGGATTGCCCCCTTATATTATACACAACCTGTGTATAATGATTGTAAATTGGATAAATTGCAAGAAACCTTATTAGAAAATAAACAACTTGCAGCGAAGTTTAATATAATTAAATTTATTAAAATCGTTCAACGACTAAATTACCTTATATGTATAAAACATCCAATATTACTTAAAGTAATAAAGACATAGTCTGAACAATATAGAAATATATTGAAATATTAATAATAATAATTATTAATAATTAACAATCTTGACCATATTGGTACAAATCTTATTTAACTGTTAAATGAGTAGCGTAACTTTCTTATTTATTCTTGTATGTGCTATAGCTATCTTATTCTTAGTTCTTAATTTCGTATTAGCACCTCATAACCCTTATCAAGAGAAATATAGTATATTCGAATGTGGTTTCCACAGTTTCTTAGGACAGAATAGAGCTCAATTCGGAGTTAAATTCTTCATATTTGCATTAGTATATCTAATATTAGACCTAGAAATATTAGTAATATATCCTTTTGGTATGAGTGGATATGAAAATGGTGTATACGGTTTAATAATAGTATTACTATTTATAGGTATCATAACAGCCGGATTCGTATTCGAATTAGGTAAAGGAGCCTTAAAAATAGATAGTAGACAATCATATAACTATTTCAACAAATCAAAAAAATTTGTTAATACATTTATAGAAAACAAATAATCAATAATTAAATAATTTTTATGCTGCAGCTAAACAAGCTAAAGCTAATATAAATAAAGTATTATTTACTTTATCTAAATTCGTCTTTATTATTTTGTGAAATTTATATTTCTAACTAAAAAGCATAACAATTTACGAGATTTTTATTTTTTAATATTATACAAATATTATGTTACAATCATCAAAAATATTAGGAGCAGGATTAGCAACAGTAGGTGTTGCAGGAGCTGGAGTAGGAATCGGAGTAGTATTCGGTTGTTTAATTTTAGGTGTTGCTAGAAACCCTTCATTAAAAAACCAATTATTCACTTACTCAATATTAGGATTCGCTTTCTCAGAAGCTACAGCGTTATTCGCTTTAATGATGTCATTACTTTTATTATACGTTGCATAATACGTATTAATTAAAGATTTTTTAATTATAAGGGCTTGGGTGGGTAGGGATGTTAGTATAACTAACCAAAAAACAATTCTATTTTAATTAGAAATTTTATTATTATAAAAACTATGAAATTTAATTTTAATTCTATATGAAAATATATTGCAGGAGGAGGTACTGTTCTGGGGTATCAAGCCTTCTATGAAAGAATTACCAGTAAACAAAAAGCTGAAGAAGTTAATAGAAATATTCAAGATATGAATCAAAAAATTGATTCATTATATGATAATATGGAAAAGACTAATAAAGATAAAAATGAAATTATAGATATGCAAAATTCGTTTAAAGAAGTTAAAAATTCTCTTAATGAATTATCAAATATAAATAAAAAGTATTGAGATAAACCTAGCGAAAATGTTGACGAAAATTTTAGTAAATTATTCGAATCTTATAAAGAAGAATTTGGTTGGGCTTTTGAAAGAGCTCAAGAAATAACTGACAAAGTAAACAAAAAATACAGTCAATTTGAAAGTTCTATAAACAAATTAGCTGATGATAATTATGTAATAAAATTAATTAATGAATTCAATAATTATTTATCAAATTTAACTATAACAGAAATTTGTTTGGTTATTAATATCAGTAGTTCTATTTTTGTCTTAACTTGTCTTGTTACCATATTATTTTCTGTATATGGTAATAAATTAATAGATAAGCTTAATTTAGAACAGAAATATCCTAAATTAGCTTCTTTTATTAAATTAAGAGTTAAATTACAACATACTTATGTATTTATTAACACTTTACTTATTATCATTGCTTTAATATTAATGATTATTATAAATTTTATAACATTAGTAAATGGGGATTAATATGTCAAAGATATTTACTATCTACATTAATACTTTTTAAAAGAATAAATAATCATTGTATTCGGTTTAATAATGTCATTACTTTTATTATACATTGCATAATACATGATAATTAAATTATTTTTAATTATAAGGGCTTGGGTGGGTAGGAATGTTAGTATAACTAACCAAAAAACAATTCTACAAAGTATAAATAACCTTTGTTATTCTATACATAATTAGAAATTTTATTATTATTACAAGCTTCGCAATGAAAAATTTATTAAATTCATTTGTATCTTTTGACGCACCTGTAGCTTGAGGTATTTACTTCCAAGACAGTGCTACACCACAAATGGAAGGATTAATAGAATTACATGATAACATTATGTATTACTTAGTATTAATCTTATTCGCTGTGGGATGAGTATTATTCTCAATAATAAGAAATTTTGCTGCAGCAAAAGCACCTATATCACACAAATACTTAAATCACGGTAGAGAAGTGCCTATTCAAAAGTATACTAAAAATAATAAGTTTTCTATTTCTAATAATAATATTACACGTACTTATAGTACTTTACCTGACAGCTCTTCTGAAGCCTGCGCAAGCTCTAATGTGCCTTATATAAAGGTATATGAAAATCCCTTTTCTATAAGAAAAGATATTTATAAAGAAAACCAAGATAAATCAGGAATTTATATGTTTACTAATAAATTAACAAACGATATATATATAGGACAATCTATAAACTTAGCTAATAGATTTAAAAATTATTTTAATATTAGTTATTTAAAACATAAAGATAGTTTAGTAATTTCAAGAGCATTAATTAAATACGGTTTTTCTAATTTTTCTATTACAATTTTAGAATATTGTGAAATTTCGGATTTAGTTAATAGAGAACAGTATTATTTTGATAAACTAAAACCTAAATATAATACATTAAAGATCGCAGGAAGTTCTCTTAACCATAAACATACTGAAGAAACTAAAATGAAAATTAGTGATTCATGCTTTAGCTTGCGCAGCCCAAAAGGAATTTATGTGAAGGAAAAATCAGCTTTATTTGGTCGTACTGCCTCATATGAAACTAAAGCCTTAATGAGTATAAGTAAATTAAAAGAAAATAATCCTTTATTTGGTCAAACTCATAAGGAATCTAGTATTGATTTAATGAAGCAAAAAGCTTTAGGTAGAATTCATACTGAAGAAACTAAATTAAAAATGAGTTTGGCAAGAGGTAATCCTATATATATATATGAAAAATGTTCATCAGAAGGTTTTAAATTAATAGGTAGTTTTGTTTCTGCCAGAAGAGCAGGTAAATTTTTAGAAATAAGTGGTAGTACTATTATAAGATATAGAAATTCAGGAGAGATCTATAAAGATAGATATAAATTCTCTGCGAAGCAGCCCTGCTTCGCAGGGGCTACTCAACTTATTATAAAAGATTAGGATAACTATGAATCAAATTCCACTATATGCTGGAAACTCCTAAAGCCTTAAGTACTTTTAAATAGTGACAATCTTAATGGATGTAACAATGGATAATCAGCAGGAAACCAAAGATAATTTTATTATTGAGTAGGATCCTCAGAGACTAGACGTGGAAACTTATGCAAATAGGTAAGATATAGTCCAGTTATGTAGGAAACTGCATAAGTATTTTGACTTTAATCGAATTAATATGAACTATAACACCTGCTGTTATATTAATATTAATCGCATTCCCTTCATTTAAATTATTATATTTAATGGATGAAGTAAACGATCCTTCAATGACTGTTTTAGCAGAAGGTCACCAATGATATTGAAGCTACCAATACCCTGATTTTATAGATTCTAACGAAGAATTTATAGAATTTGATTCATATATCGTACCAGAATCAGACTTAGAAGACGGTGGATTAAGAATGTTAGAAGTGGATAACAGAGTTATAGTTCCTGAATTAACACATATCAGATTTGTTATAACATCTGGAGACGTTATACACTCATTTGCATGTCCTTCATTAGGTATAAAAACTGATGCATATCCTGGTAGATTAAATCAAGTATCAGTATTTATTAACAGAGAAGGTGTATTCTATGGTCTCGAACAATGGCCAAAACTGTAGTGAACCTACGGTTAAAAATCATCAAATTGCGGGAAACTCCTAAAGGAATCTTAACCAAGTAAGTATGGTAACATAACTTATGGCACAGGTAATGACTCGTGGTACGGTAAAATCAAGATTTATTATTCAATGGACAATCCGCAGCCAAGTACCGAATACTTATAAGTACCGGTATGCAGTTCATCGACTAGACGGTGGTTGGTGTTATTATAATTAATAATGCTTAAGGTATAGTCAAACCCCACTTGAAAGAGTGCAGAAAAATATGAATATTTGTATTTTTTGTTAAATAGATATATATTAATTTATTAATTATATTTAGGGATCTCTACAATAGTTTGCTAAACTTATTTTAATGTAAAATAAATAATTAGTACCAACACAAGAAACACTTGTCTTTCATATGAAAGACTATTGTAGTATTGCATGATACAATTAGTAGAAGTGTTTCTAATAATCACTTCATATTTGATAAACGTGCTGGATTAGGTTCTATAGCGGCTGTATCTTTAACTAGATGCTTTAGCTCAAGTAGATCCTTTAATTCAATTAGACCTCTGGTAAATAACCCTGAGTCTATAGCGTTAGAACATATAAATAGTGGAAAACCTATTACTTCGTCAGTTATCAATAAAGTATTATTAAATCAAAATTTATCAGTTACTAATTCAAAATTAGAAGAATTATTAAAAGTTCAAGGTATTGAAATGGACCTTCCTATATCAACACCGGAAAATAATCAATTTTTAGATCAATTAACTGGTAAATCTAAATATAAAGGTTTCTCTGGTGTATATATCTTTATACATAAAGATTCAAATCAGAAATATGTAGGTTCATCTAATTTATTAAGACGTAGAATGGACTACTATTTCAAAGGAGATTTTCCTTTAGTGGGTAAATTTTTGCCTTTACTTCGCAAAGAAGGACTAAAAGCTTTTAAATTAATAATATTTAAATTAGATAGTAATAAATTTAGTAATCAAGATTCTTTAATATTAGAACAGTATTATTTATTAGATAAAGAATTTAACTTAAATACACTAAGAGTTGTTAATGCAGGATCCTCAAAAGGTGATCCTATTTATGTTTATGACCTAGCATGTAGTACTCTTTATTATCATGCTAAATCTAAAATAGAATTAAAAAGAATATTAAAGATACATACAGAAACTAGTAAAAAATATGTAGATTCTAAAATGCCATATCTGAATAAATTCTTGTTATTGAGTTATCCTATACCTACTGCTTTAATAAGCAATATTTCTGTGAAAGATTTAATAGCTATGATGCTAGAAGAAAGACAAAAGAATTATACATTAGGAACTCGTAGAAGTATTTCAGTGGAATTAGAAATTAAAGAAGGAAATACATTTGTAGATTCGCTTCACAAAGGTCATACTTTAAATTTCAATTCTTTAACATCTTGTATTGAATATCTAAGAGAATTAGGTTTAACTATTAAAAGAGACACTCTAACTAAATATATAAAAGACAAAAAAGTATTTCATAATTTCTTGTGTAAATACTCAGAGAATAATTTACCTGATAATTTTGAAGAAGTAGGATTAATTATTGATGAATATAAAAAATTCAAAGTTAATACAGACTTGGATTCATTAAAAATTAATAAAAAAAAATAAACCTATATTAGTAATAGGAGAAAATTTTGATAAAGAATTTGAAAGTATTATTGATACAATTAAATACTTTGATACTCTAAACATCAAGTTAGATAGAAAATCTTTAAATCTTCGTTTAAAAGATGGTAAAATTTATAAAGATTATTATTTTACTTATAAATAACTAGATAAATATTCAAAATACTTTATCCTACTAATATATCATAATGCTAATCTAATAAATTAGCTAAAAAAATCATCTTTTACATTAAATAAACGTAGAGACAACTTGCAATGTTCAGAAATATGTGGAATCTTACACAGTTCAATGCCTATAGTTATAGAATCTGTAAATATAGACAAATTTGTTCACTGATTATACAACGCTTAATTAAAGCACAGCATTATTGCAATTTTTAACTGATAAAATAATTATCAGATAAAAAGAGGTATTAGTTTAATGGTAAAACTTGATGTTACGGCCATCACAATTGTAGTTCGACTCTATGATGCCTCTAGTATAGTTTTGTTTAAAATACCTATACTAAACATGTTTAGAATAATTTGATTAAATATTTAATTAAAAATGAGTTTAACTTTAGTACTTTTTTTAATAGGAATTTTAGGGTTCGTATTTAATAGAAAAAATATAATATTAATGCTTATTTCAATAGAAATAATGCTATTATCTATAACATTCCTAATATTAATAAGTTCTATTAATCTTGATGATATAATAGGGCAAACATATGCTATATACATTATAGTAGTTGCCGGTGCAGAATCTGCTTTAGGTTTGGCTATTTTAGTAGCCTTTTATAGACTAAGAGATTCTTCTATAACTAATTATATAGCTTTAGTAAATAATACTAAAGCTAATTATGATAAAAATAATATAATTTTATTGAATCAAATAAGAAAGTATTCTACAATAAGAAATAGTAATTCAACCTTAGATCCCTGGTTTATAACTGGGCTTTTTGATGCTGAAAGTTCTTTTGTAGTAACGATTCTTAAAAATTCTAGATATAAAACTGGTTGAGCTGTTCAACCAAGAATTCAAATAAAGATGCATGAAAAAGATAGGGACTTAATTAAATCAGTACAAAAATTCTTTGGAAATATAGGTTATTTAAGTGAACCTAATAATAAATCTACTGTAGAATTTAGAGTTAGTACTTTTAAAGATTTAATTGATGTGATAATACCTCACTTTGATAATTATCCTTTATTAACAAAAAAATATTTAGATTATATTTTATTTAAACAAATTGTTTCACTTATGAAAGAAAAAGAACATAGTACTTTAGTAGGCTTGCAAAAGATAGTAAACATAAAAGCATCTATTAACTGAGGTTTATCTGAAAACTTGAAAGAAGCTTTTCCTAATACTATCCTTATAAATAAACCAAATGTTAATATAACCTATAGTTCTATGTCTCCTGAATGAATAGCAGGTTTCGCTACAGGGGAATCTAATTTCTATATAGCAATACAAAAATCTGAAACTAAAAATGGTTTATCTACATCTGTACGTTTTTCTATAGCTCAAGATAAAAGAGATATATTATTATTAAAACACTTTATTAATATTTTTGGTTGTGGTTATATAAATGATTATAAAAATCGGGATGTTTGTGAATTTATTGTTACAAGAATTGATCATATAATTGAACATATTATTCCTTTCTTTGAACAGTATCGTATAGTAGGATCTAAATATCCAAATTATATAAATTTTAAACATGCAGCTTTTATTATTAAAAATAAAGAACATTTAAGTGAAGAAGGTTTAAATAAAATATTAAAATTAAAAAATAAAATTATAAAATAACTATTTTAATATTAATAATTAGTTTAAGGGCTAGAAGAATATTGGTCAAGGTGAAGTTAACCTTTGCCTAGTCTTATTTTTTAATAAGGCAAAATCTTCAAATTGCGGGAAATTCTTAAAGACAAATCTACCAAGTTAATACAGTAATGTAATTAATGGAACAGGTAATGACTCGTTGTAAGGTAAAAACGATTTGTATGAAGAAATGAAATAGATAATCCGCAGCCAAGTGCCAATTATTAATTGGTATGCAGTTCATCGACTAAATGGAGATTGGTAAATAATTATGTATAATTATTTGCTTAAGATATAGTCAGGCATAACTGAAAGGTTATGGAAATACCCAGCCCGTCTAAGGGAATTATATTCCTAAGGCAAAGGGAAAAAACGAAGAGGAAGTATCGCAATAGAATATAAATAATGTATTTAAGTATTATTATATTACCTTTATTAGGGTCTATAGTATCCGGATTTTTTGGTAGAAAAGTCGGTGTGACAGGTAGTCGTATAATTGGTTGTTCAAGTATATTGGCAACTACAGTTTTAGCCGTTATCGGTTTCTTTGAAATAGGATTTAGTAACAATCCTGTTTCTATAACTTTATTCAAATGATTAGATAGTGAATCATTTAACATGGTATGAAATTTCCAATTTGATAGCTTAACAGTGTCAATGTTAATACCTGTATTAGTGATTAGTACTCTAGTTCATTTCTATTCTATAGGTTATATGAGTCATGACCCACACAGTCAAAGATTCTTTAGTTACTTAAGCTTGTTCACTTTTATGATGATCATATTAGTAACAGGTAACAATTACTTAGTAATGTTCGTTGGTTGAGAAGGTTACCATAATGGCCTTAAATGATTAAATTTTAATAACAAAAATAATAACAAAAGACATAAATTTAATATTAATTTGCCTATACAGAAAAGATATTATTCTATTAATGTAAAATATTCTAAAGAATATAAAGACAACTATATATTAACCAATATTCAAAAAGAAGCATTAATAGGTATTATATTAGGAGACGGATTTTTAGAAAGATCTAAGCTTAGTCATAATACAAGACTTAGAATAGAACAATCTTACCCTGATAAAATTGAATATTTAGAAAGTTTATATGAGTTATTAAAACAATTGACTGCTATGGAACCCACTATATTAACTAGGCATAATAAAAAGAGAAATACTACAACTCAATCTTTATATTTTAGAACTTTAGCTATGCCTTGTTTAAATTATTATTATGATTTGTTTTATGTTAATAAATTAAAAATAATTCCTAATCTTAATGAACTATTAACACCTAGAGGGTTAGCTTATTGAATTATGGACGATGGAAGTAAATCTTTTTATAATCAAACTATTTTACATACTAGAGCTTTTAAAAAAGAACAATTAGTATATATTCAAGAAGTTTTATATAATAATTTTCAATTAACAAGTAGATTAGAAGAAAAAACATTTAATCAATGAGTTATTTATATACATAAGCGTCAAAAAGTAAAATTAGTAGATATAGTAGGACCATATATGCATAAATCTATGTTATATAAAATTTAATTATAGTTAATAATAAAGATATATTAAGGAATAATAAAATAGAAGATATATCATAACGTAAAGTTATAGTTATTATTAGCGATATCGTTGTAAACGATCAACTAAGCAGAGTTAGCTTAAAGATCGTCGGTTATTTTATTGATCGCGACAGACTGGTTCAACGGTGGGTGGCTGAGACGCTGCTTAATGCACAGTCGGAATCTTTATATCTTTATAGATATACCAAGGCTTAATTTTGAAGTACAGGGATTATATACTAGCTCTTTATGTATATAATTTAAAGATTTGGTAGGAGTTTGTTCATACCTTTTAGTTAGTTTCTGATTCACTAGAATTGCAGCTAACCAAAGTTCATTATCGGCATTCTTAACTAATAGAGTTGGTGATGCTTTCTTAACAATTGGAATGTTCATATTATTATGATCTTTAGGTAACAGAAAAAATTGTAAAATTTTCAAAGACAAAAAACAAAAAATTAGTTCATTAACTCAGTATTCTTTGAATAATACTAATATATGCTTAGGTCCGTTACTTAGTAATTTTAATCCCATATCTAGTACTACTATTAGAAAGTATTCTAATTCATCTTTTGCTCCATATTTAGCAGGGTTAATCGAAGGAGATGGGCACATAGCTGTTCACGATAAAAATACACAAAAAAAAGAGTACAGACCAAAGATTATTATTGCTTTTAATATTAACGATAAACCTTTAGCAGAAAAATTATCTACTGGCTTAAAAGTAGGTAAAATTATAGATAGATCTAGTGCAGGTCATGTATTATTACAAATTTTAGCTAAACAAGAAGTATTAAAAATAATCAATTTAGTTAATGGTCATATGCGTACACCTAAAATAGAAGCACTACATAGAGCTATTCGTTGAATAAATGAAAAAGATAATAGTTCTATACCGTTATTAGGTATAGATTCTTCTTGTTTAGATAGCAATAGCTGATTAGCTGGATTTACAGACGCCGATGGGTGTTTCGGTATAACTATATACGATCGTAAGAAAAATGGAGTATTCTTAAGAACAAGTGTTCAAACTTCTTTTCGAATAGAAGTAAAACAAAATTACTCGAGAGAGGTTACTTTAGAACAAGGTGGATCTAGCTTTTTTAATATTATGAGCGAAATTGCCGGATTTTTTACCGTAAATCTATACACTAGAACTAGAAAAACCGAAGATAAAGTATTTCACGCTTTCGCAGCGGTGGCTCACAACTCAAGAAGCCATGAAATACTTCGTATTTATTTTGATAATTATCCTTTGTATTCATCTAAGTACCTAGCATATAAAGATTGATGTTTTGTTCAAGATCTTCATAGAGGATCTTTAAGTAAAGAGAACTTAGAGAAAATAAAAGCTATTAAAAATGAGTTTAACACTAAGAAAAAAATATTTGATTTTTCACATTTGAATTCTTTACAATTTAAATAAATTGCCGTGGGAGACAGTAATGTCTCTCTTATTATATAACTATATGCGGGAAAGTCCTAAAGTCTTTTTATAGATTATTGTGAAAACTTTATATAACTGCGTACACAAAGCTTAAAAATTAAAAAGAATAGAATCTAAAAATTGTAACAACAATAGGATGAAAATGGATAATCCGCAGGAAACTAAAAATAATCCTTGATTATTTAAGGGTTCCTCAGAGACTACACGTTATACCCCCTTAAGGGGTGAAGATATAGTCCAGTTATAGCTGAAAAGTTATAAGTTTCGAATTTAGATTATAGTACAGTATTCTCAGTTGCTCCTTACATTAACGAAAATGTTATAACAATAATAGGTATTTGCTTATTAATAGGTGCTATGGCAAAAAGTTCACAAGTAGGTCTTCATATATGATTACCTATGGCTATGGAAGGTTTGTTAAACAGGGCTTTCCTTAAACTTTACTATATGCGGGAACATCCCGTTTTAAATCTTGGTCCACTTAAATATAGTTTAATCGGAAAAATTCAAGATGAGGGACAATCCGCAGGAAATTCCAATAGAAGTTCCTCAGAGACTACACGTAAAGCGTTTATATTGAAAGATGATTTGTTTAAATTATGATTTGTAGGATTCGTCGAAGGAGACGGATCTTTTATAATTAATAAAGATGGATACTTGGAATTTAGAATTACACAATCAAGTAATGATGCTCAAGTTCTATTTATGATTAAAAAAATGTTAGGGTTTGGCGTAGTTAGAATACAAGACTCTAAGAGAAAAACTCATTGTTATAGAGTTAGAGATAAAGAGAATTTATCAAAACTTATTTCTATATTTAATGGAAGTATTTTTCTTGAAAGTAGAAAAATACAATTTAAATTATGACTAGAAGCTTTTAATATTAAATATAAAGAAAATGTTTTATATTTAAATGAAGACTTCAAACCTAGTTTAAATGATTCTTGATTATCAGGGTTTACTGATGCAGAAGGATGTTTCACTTGTTCTATTAGTGATAACAAGACTCAAACTGCTAGTTTAATTAGATTAAGATATATTTTATCTCAAAAAGGTAATACGGAAAATATGGATCATTTAGCAAATATTCTTGGTGGTAAAAAGCACTATATAAAAAGTTATGATGGTTATAATGTTGTGGTAAATACTACGAAATTATCTTCTATTGTACAATACTTTAGTGTCTTTTCTTTAAAAACTAAGAAATATATTACATATTTTAATTGAATAAAAATATATAAATTGATAATTAATAAAAACCATAATAGTATTGAAGGTTTAACATTAATTAGAAAATATAAAGATAATATAAATAGACTAAATAATAACGAACAAGTATTAGAAAGTAATGTATTTAAGGCTATTATAGATAAGAAATGTTTTTCAGTTATATTATTATTATTTATATTATACCTAATATATATATATTAATTAATGATATATTTTCACCTGTATTATGTATGACTGGTGAGGATTTAAACGAAAAGAAACAAGCAATAAATGAAGCATCTAATGGTTTAAATGCTTCTTAGTGTTAATAAACCTGAAATTCATTTACATAACCCTAATATAACAATACCTGGAGAAATAGGAACCAGTGTGGGGTTAGGAGGTGCAGTTTCCGCAGGAATATATGCACTATCTAAATCTAAGGTAGTAGCTTCAATGCCTCCTGGAACAAAAGCAGCTTATACTGCAGCTGGTGGTATTATAGGTGGAACTGCTTTTGTTGCGGCAAATTCCCTTAACACAGTGGTTCAAAAGAACGCCAAGAATTATTATTCTAGAAAGAGTGATTCTTATCCAGCAAAATCTATAATAGAAGAAGGAGATAATATAGACAATATAATGTATTTTCTTAATTGAAATATTATAATATGTATTATAGTATTATTATTAATTTACTTGTATGTTTATAAACGTAATAATATATGAGTTATATTAGCTATTTGAACTTTTACTGTAATAGTGAGTATAATTTCTGTATATTTAGCTTATTGTCTTCTTGAAGATATTGATATCATAGCAAGAATATGTCATGATATTGATTCTTCTAAGAAAACTCTAACAAATTATAATTGAGAGGATGATACAATTCAATTTTTAACTTCCGTCTTAATATTAAGATGTTGTATCCCAGTTCTCCTTTATTTGTTATTAATATCTCATGCTTATAGTATTATCGCTAAGAACAATCATAAATTTATATTATTAAAACACCTATGAGGTGAACGAATTCATTCCTATTTCATAAAATCAGTTAACCTAGCAAGTAAAATAAACTAAATATGAATGACAATAGGTGCAACTTTATTAGTATTTTCGTGTTTAATGTCTATATATATTGCATTTTCTACTTATAATTATATATATGATATAACCGAATTATATCTAAATTCTAAAAAATAACTTAAACAAATCATCTCTTAATGTAAATGAAGATATAGTCCGATCAGTTAAGTAATTAACTGCATATTTATAATCAATATATATTATAAATTAACATAATAGCCTACACCTGTATCTGCATTAATACACGCAGCTACAATGGTTACAGCTGGAGTTTACTTATTAATACGTTCATCTCCTTTAATAGAATACAGTTCAACAGTTTTATTAATATGTCTATGATTAGGGGCTATTACTACAGTATTTAGTTCTTTAATTGGATTATTCCAACAAGATATTAAAAAAATTATTGCTTATTCTACAATGAGTCAATTAGGTATGATGGTTATAGCTATAGGATTATCTTCATATAATATAGCTATTTTCCACTTGATTAATCACGCCTTTTATAAAGGATTATTATTCTTAGGTGCTGGTGCTGTTATACACGCTGTATCAGATAATCAAGATTTAAGAAGATATGGAGGATTAATATCATTCTTACCTTTAACTTATACAGTTATTTTAATAGCAAGTCTTAGTTTAGTAGCTTTCCCTTTCATGACAGGTTTCTACAGTAAAGATTTTATATTAGAATCTGCTTATGGTCAATATCACTTCAGTAGTATTAATGTTTACTTTATTGCTACTATAGGTGCAATATTTACTACATTATATTCAGTTAAAGTATTATACTTAACTTTCTTAGCTAACCCAAATGGCCCTGTGAATTATTACAAAAATGCTCATGAAGGTGATATCTTCTTAAGCTTACCATTAGTTATATTAGCTATTTTCTCTATATACTTTGGATTCTTAACTAAAGATATATTTATAGGATTAGGTTCAGGATTCTTTACTGATAATAGTATATTCATACATCCAATGCATGAAATATTAATAGATACAGAATTCGCTGTACCTACTTTCTTCAAATTATTACCATTCTTCTTTACAGTAGGTTTCTCAGCTTTAGCTATAATCTATCCAGAATTTATGCCTAAATCTGTAACAGACTTTAAATTATCTAGATTAGGATACTATGTATTTGGTTTCTTCAATCAACGTTTCTTAGTAGAATTATTCTATAATAAGTATATAGTTAACACTGTATTAGATTTAGGAGGTCAAACTACTAAAGTCTTAGATAAAGGAAGTATAGAATGAGTAGGTCCTTATGGAATGAACGTTCTATTAACTAGAACAAGTAAAACTATATCAGGTTTAAGTAAAGGAGTTGTAACAGATTACGCTCTTTATATATTAATAGGAGTTTGTTTCTACTTATCTATATTTAGTTTCGTTTCAGTATATCTTGACTTAGTAAACGTTATAACAGTTACATGTGTAGTAGTTTTACTAGGAATAAGTAATTATGTAACATCAGGTAAAGAAGCTTAATATAAGCTATAATTACCCTATCCGGAGGATATCAAACTATAAAATTAAAATAATAATTATTTGCATAATATGCAGTATATATATTTATGAGTATTTTACTCTATAATATATAATAAAAAAAAATACATATATATTTTATATAAATTATATTAATTTATATACGTATTAACAATCTAATTAAATTTATAAATAAAACTATGAGAATATTAAAAAGTCATCCTTTTTTAAAGTTGCTTAACGCATACTTAATAGATCATTCACAACCTAGTAATATAAGCTACTTATGAAACTTCGGTTCATTATTAGGATTATGTTTAGGAATACAAATAATAACAGGTATAACATTAGCAATGCATTATAACCCAAGTGTAGCAGAAGCCTTCAATTCTGTAGAACATATTATGCGTGATGTTAATAACGGTTGATTAGTTCGTTACTTACACAGTAATACAGCATCAGCTTTCTTCTTCTTAGTATACTTACACATAGGTAGAGGATTATACTATGGATCATACAGAGCACCTAGAACATTAGCATGAGTATTAGGAGCAATAATCTTAATTCTTATGATGGGTACAGGTTTCCTGGGTTACTTAAATATAGCCCAAAATGACTATAAAACTAAAACAATTACAACTTTAAATAATAAAAGATACTTTTCAACTTCTCGCGATACAGATAGAGTATATGATTTCTTAAAGTCTAAAAACCTTAAGCCTGTCTTTACTTACGACAATTTACACGAAGATTCAGTACGTAAAAGTATAGCTAAAGATACTAAAGGACTTAGTGGTATTTATATGATATTGAATAAAGAAACTCTAAGTTATTATATAGGATCTGCTTCTACAGGAAGAATAAATTCTAGATTTACAAATCATTTAATATATTTAACTGGAAGTAAAGTGGTTAAAAATTCAGTTAAAAAATATGGCTTACATAATTTTGCTTTCATAATATTAGAGTTATTTCCTGAAATTGTTAATCAAGAGAATAATAAGAAATTGTTGAACTTAGAAGATTTTTATCTAAAGTCTCTTTTACCTGATTACAATATATTAACAGAGGCTGGTTCTAGCTTTGGTTATAAACATACAGAAATAACTAGAATTAAAATGAAATCTAATTATAGTGAAGTTCTAGCTTCGCACAGAGAACTAATAGGAAGTTTAAATAAAGGTAAATCTTTCTCTAATCCCCCCGGGGATACGAAACTATAGAAGCTATGAGAGAATCAGCTTTAAATAGAGAAGAAGTAAACTACACAAAGCAAGGTATTTTAAATATGAAAAATAAATCTAAATCTGTTATCGTAAAAGCGTTAAATAACACTGTTTATGGTGAATTTAATAGTATAGTTGAAACAGCAGAGGCTTTAAATTGTTCTATTAAAACTATCCAGAGAGCGTTGAAAACTCCAAGTAAATTATTAAAAGGGCGTTGAATTGTTGATTATAAAGAATAACCTTATAATTAATATTATAGTTATAGTCCTCTTAGTAATAAACTCTATGTAATTTATGGAAAAAAATAGAGTTTAAAAGAGAATAACCTGACAAGGTTATTGAAGAAATAAATTATTTCTTTGGCAATACTAGTGAAAACGATCAAAGTATACTATATCTTTAGTATAAGAGATCGTCGGTTCTCCATAGGATCGCTACAGACTGGGTCACTAGTGGGTGGCTGAAATGCTGCTTAATGCACAGTCGAAACTTTTTATCTTTAAGGTAGAGATAAATATGGTAGCCGAACTATAAAGATATCATAGCTTTTAAATTAAAAGTAAGTTTGTATGTATTACCTTACGGACAAATGTCATTATGAGGTGCTACAGTTATTACTAACTTAATAAGTGCTATACCATGAATAGGACAAGATATAGTTGAGTCAACAAAAATTACAATATTTGGTGCGTTTAGTTTAGGTTTATTTTCTATATTACCAACTATAGGTAATATACACAGTAATGCTTTGAAGAAAGTAAAAAGTATAACAAATAAAGAAGATTATATGTCTATACCTCCATCTTTTTTAGCTTTTCTAGTAGGATTAATAGATGGAGATGGTTATATTCAAATAACCAAAACGTCTAAAGGCTTTATAACTATGAAATTGAGCATATCTTTACATTTAGATGATATATCTACATTAGAATATATTAACTCTATTTTGAAATTAGGAAAAATAAACGTTTATAAAGACTTAAAAAGTCCTACTTGTAAACTTATAATAAATAAGACTGAATTACAAGAAATTTTATTTCCTCTATTAATTTATAACAATATTTTCTTTTTAACTGAAACTAGAGTTAACCAATTCAATTTAGCTATGTATATATTAAAGAATGATATTAGAATATATGATGAAATAAATAAAAATAATGTTAAAGATATATTCAAATTACCAAGTAATTCATTTGATTATACATTATTACCTTTCTTTAAAAATTGAATTGTAGGATTTACATGTTCAGAAGGTTCATTTTTGATTAAAAGTAATAATGATGGTTGTTTTCAATTAAAACAAAGAATGCATACTAATTTGTTCGAAGCTTTTAAATTAATATTTGAAACAAATAGAAAAATAGATAGAACGAATAACTATAATCAATTTGGTGTAAGTTCAAAAGCAGATATACAAAAAGTTATAAATTTCTTTTCTTTTAAAGGTTTACATCCTTTAATCGGATTAAAGTATATCCAATATATAAAATGACTAAATAATCTAAAAACTACTCTACGTTATAATAAGTTAAACTATCCAATATTGTAATATGGGCTCCTTAAAAATAATTCTATTTTTTAGAGGCAAATGGGGAAAATTACAAGGACATTTAATAAAATCACCTCCGATTATTAAATTATTTGTAGCGGCTCTTGGTTTGGTTTAAATATAATGAATCAAGAACGTTCAACGACTAATAAGTGAGTTAAACCAACAATAAGCTTAACACGATAACCCCAAGATTTAATGAATTTAAATCTAAGATATAGTCTAAATATGTTTGAAAAAACATAAAGTATAAATTAAAAATTATATAAAAATACATTGTCATTTGAGGAGGTTTATAAACAACAGATGGACCACAATATAGTGATATATTGTTAAAAATCCTGCTTAATGCTGGAAAATCTTTATTAATTTACGTTACATTATTTATCATAAAATATATAAAAGACAATCAGCAGGGGTACAAAGTATATTTACTTTATAAGCCTCTCAGAGACTAGACGCAGGAGATCTTATATACTTACTTTTTTAACTTAAAAGTTAAACATTTAAATAACCAATTCTTAAAAATAGTTAAGTTAAAAAGATCAAGATATAGTCCGATCAATAAAGAAATTTATTGAATTAGTTCACATATTTATATTTAATTTATTTTTTGTACGAAGTACAAAGTGCGAAGTGCGAAGCAAATTTGCTTAATAGTATAAACCATTTAATCTTGTATATTTAAGATTAAAGTATTTTTATACTCATTATAATAAAAAGATATTACATAATATCTTTTTGTGTAATAAAATATTATTTTATTATGCAAACGATTAGTTTTTTAAAGATATATATTAAAATAGGATATTGTTATTATGATATTAAATTTAAACAATATTTCTTATTACATTTCTCCATTTGCTTTTTTCTTTTTACTAACTTTTTTAGTTTGTTTTGTGAGATTGCATTGTAATTTAGGTCCTTTATTTCTTTATAGATTTATGGTAACACCTATTTGAGCTCTGAATATTATATTTTTTATTAGTATTATTTTTATTTTTCATTTAATAAGTGATTCTTCTTTTTCAGAGGATTTGGTTTTCCATATAGGAGATAAAGAGAATACCAATATTAATATAGGAGAAAATGCTACTATAAATATTAACGATGGAAAGGTTAGTCTTTCTGTCAATAATCTGGGAAAAGTAGCCGCGGCTATCTCTGCAGCTGGTGGTGCTAGTGCGGGTATTCAAGTAGCTAAATATGTCTCCGGTCCTCCAGCTGTTAAAATTGGAGCTGGTGTGGTTACAGCTGCAGCTGTACAGGCTAGTACAGCTATTATGACTAAAGTTTTAAATTCTAATAATAGTAATAATCCAGGAGGGACTTCTAAATTAGTTGCTAATTTAATACCCTCATCTACAGGAGATGATATACTTAAAGATTATCCTTTAAATTTATTAGGTGATATAAATACTTTACTTATTTGTGCTCTGGCATTTTTATATATTATTTTAAATATATATATAAGTAAGTATATAATTAGTAAAAATTTAGTGAAATATATACCAGTTTCAATACAAAATTATAAGATAGGTAAATTATTTGTTTTTTGACTAAATAAATACCTAAATTTGTGAAGTAAAAGTAGCAATTATATATTAGGATTTTGTTATTTTATGTTATTCTTTTGTATTATTATATGCAAGTTAAGTTTATATTTAATATTATCTGCCTAATTAAAAGTGCTTTTATACTATAATGTGACGTATTTATATAAAATATATATGAAAATTATTCAATAAGTAATATAAAATATGTGAACTAGTAACACAAATGCTCTGTTAATAATGCTACATTAAACAGATTCTTCGCATTACACTTTGTTTTACCTTTCGTATTAGCTGCATTAGCCTTAATGCACTTAATAGCTGTACACGAATCAGCTGGAGCAAGTAACCCATTAGGGGTACCTGGATACTACGATAGAGTGCCTTTCGCACCATACTTCTTATTCAAAGATTTAATAACAATATTTATTTTCTTCTTCGTATTAAGTATGTTCGTATTCTTCATGCCTAATGTATTAGGAGATAGTGAAAACTATGTTGTAGCTAACCCTATGCAAACACCTGCCGCAATAGTACCTGAATGATAAAGAATAATAAATGTCATTCTAAAATCTCGAGAATTGCTGGAAAACCCTATGATTGTAGGACAATCAGCAGGGAAACTTTTAAAAGAACCTTCAGAGACTATGCACGAGACAATTTTTTTAATTGAAGATATAGTCCGACCATAGTATAAATACTATGAATTAACATAATATTTATTGATTTAATTCTTATATTATTATTTTTCTTATCTGGTCATATACTTTTTGCAGCGCGTACAACAAAAGGTATACCTCGGTTATCCTCAAGTCAAAGAGCTTCAATAGTATTACCAGAAGAAGTTAAAGAAATATTAATAGGAATATTATTAGGAGATGCTCACATAGTTAAAAGATCTTTAACTGGTAACTCTAGATTAGTATATAGTCAAACTGCCATAAAACATAAAGAATATTTTGATTATGTTTTTAATTTCTTTTTTGTCTTTTGTGCGGAAAATTATATACCTCAACATAGATTAATAGTAGATAAAATAACTAAAACTACTTATCATGCTATATCTTTTACAACTATGCAATTACCTTGTTTTAATGAATATAGAAAATTGTTTTACGATTTAAATAAAAAGAAAATTGTTCCAGATAATATCAAAGAATTGTTAACTCCTAGTGGATTAGCTTTTTGAATTATGGATGATGGAAGTAAACAAGGTAATGGTTTACACATTAGCGTCTACGGTTTTACTGATAGAGACGTAGATAAACTAATCCTAGCTTTACAAGAGAAATTTCATCTTAAATGTTCTATACATTATAATAAGGATAATAAACCCCGTATTTATATATTTAAAGAATCTATGGAAACTTTAATATCTTTAGTAAAACCTTATTTTATTAAAGAAATGTTATATAAATTAGGTTTATAGAGTACCCTAAAATCAAGTAAGTAAACGATTTATTACCATTCTATGCTATATTAAGATCTATACCTAATAAATTATTAGGAGTTATAGCTATGTTTGCTGCATTAGTAGCAATATTAGCATTACCTTACACAGATCTAGGTAGAACTAAAGGTTTACAATTTAGACCTTTAAGTAAAATATTATTCTACATATTTGTAGCTAATTTCTTAATACTACAACAATTAGGTGCAAAACACGTTGAAACTCCATTCATAGAATTTGGACAAATAAGTACAGCATTATACTTTGCTCACTTCTTCATATTAGTACCAGTTGTTAGTGTAATAGAAAATACATTGATAGACTTATATCAAATAAATAACAAGTCAAGATAATAGATCTATTAGTGAGATAAACACTAATTTGTTAAATATATAATATTTATACAATTTTATAGTAATATTTACTATAAAAAGATTATGCTGTAAACGGATTTACACTGTGATTGCAAATCATTAGTTCGAGGTTCAATTCCTCCATAATCTTATTTTCGCTTAGTCTAGTATTACTATACAAGTTAAAACTAGATTAATAAGCGATAAAACTTAATTATAAAAATCTTTATTGATACTTATATTATTAAATAATTTACTATATTTAGAATATAGAATATATAAATCTTATCTGTAGCTTGCCTTAGCTACTACTTAAATTAAGCTGTTAGCTTATAAGTTTTATATAAAGTCAATTTAATCAACTATTTAATTAAAAGTATTAAGACGGAGTATAATATAATTTTATTATTTAATAAAGGTCAAATAATTTTATTGAATCTAAAATTATACAAAAATTTAGATAGAACTTATTCGTTCATCCAATTATTAACAATTAATAATATCATATCTAAAAACTATACTCTATTGCTTCGCAATTTTGAAATTAGAAGGTACCACAAACCTAAAATTAAGATCTGAAATATCAATGGGTATGGAAAGATGATTTAATTCAACTAACGCTAAAGATATAGGAACATTATATCTAATATTTGCTTTATTCTCAGGATTATTAGGTACTGCATTTTCAGTATTAATAAGATTAGAATTAAGTGGACCAGGAGTTCAATTCATATCAAATAACCAATTATATAATAGTATCGTTACAGCTCACGCTTTATTAATGAGTGCGCCGTTGTGTCTTGAAATGTGGTTGATCCAAATAGGATTCACAAACAAAAGTGGTTGTGTAAAGAACTATCAGGCTGGTGAAATCAAACTTCACGAGGAAACTCAAACAGCTAAGCTGATAGGAAAGGGAATAAACGGAAGAGATGCTCATTTTCTAGGATTTATACCCGATCTAAGCTGTGCAACGTTTAGGATAACAAACTTGATTATACGTAATATCCTTCACAAAAGGAACTTTGCCAAATGAGCAGATAGGGCAAATGCATTATTCAATCTAATTTTATCATTAGTTTTAGATCCACTTTCGAAGAATAATGGGATAACTCGCAAAGAGAGAAAAAATTACGCAAGAAACCTAGCACAGAGTACCGCTTCAAGGAACTACGGGATCACCTACGGGAACCATAGGAATATGGCTCCTAAGAACCAGAAAAGACTGGGACCCAGATTGGGTGGTGACGGAGTCGTCATATTAGGATTCAGCTACGATATCTGAAGGACGACAGTCTCAAATTTACAAATGAGAACATTAACATCAAAAGCCGGCAGAAATGTGATACGCGGCAGCGATATTAATAATACATTTGAATCTGCGGAAGTTAACATAAAAGCAATAAGCAATCTGAAAAATTTAGTAGCAGCTTACGAATTGATAAAAAGTAATCCAGGTAATATGACAAAAGGGGTTAATGAATTGACCCTAGACGGAATAGACCTAACTTACTTTAATAACGTCCAATCAAAGTTAAAGGCAGGTAAATATAAATTCAACCCAGCAAGAAGAATTCAAATCCCAAAACCTGGGAAGAATGAACTTAGACCTTTAACAATAGCGTCACCTAGAGAAAAAATAGTACAAAAAGCAATCCTGTTAGTCATGGAAAGATTATACGAAAATAAATTCTTAGAAACTTCGCATGGATTTAGACCTGGAAGAGGAACACACACGGCAATGAAACAATTAGATGCTACTTTTCAAAGTGCACAATTTATAATTGAAGCGGATTTCTCTAAAGCATTTGATACAATTCAGCATGAAGCCCTAATGGAAATCATAAAGGAAGAAATAAAATGTGAGAAAACTTTAGCCCTTATCAAAAGTGGACTAAAAGCAGGATACATAGAATTTGGAGAACTCCATAATAATCTAGCTATGGGTACACCTCAAGGGTCTATTTTGAGTCCTTTACTATGTAATATATTCCTACATAAAATGGATAAATACATAGAAGAGCTTAAAAAAGAATACCATAAAGGTGATAAAAGACCTAGAAGTAAAGAGAACATGAAACTTCAAAATCTTGCTAAATACTGAAGAAGAAAAGGATATGATAAAAAAAGACCTCTCGAATTTAAACTAATAATTCAGAAATTACTGAAAACACCTAGTATAAAAAGGGACGAATCTTTTATCAGAATAAATTACGTAAGATACGCCGATGATTTTGTGATAAGTATTGAAGGAAGCTACAAAATAGCGAAAGAAATCCTACTAAAATTGGAAACCTTCGTAAACAACGAACTGAAATTAAAATTCAACCCAAATAAAACCTCCATATCCAAATTTACAGAGAGCCCTTTTAAATTCTTAGGTTACAGTGTCCGTGCGCCACTAATGAAAAGAGGAGTAAAACCTATTGAAAATGTGATAATAAATGGAAAAACTGTGATAAGAAGAAAAAAAGTAAGAATCAATATAGAAATGGATACAATAAAAGTTTTAAATAAGCTGGAGAATAATGGATTTATTCGTAAAAGAACATCACACACAACACATAAAAAATTGGAATACAGAGGGACTTTCAAAGGAAATTTAATCAATTTAGATCACCCAGACATCCTAAAGTATTACAATTCTGTTGTGAGAGGAATTCAAAATTACTATAGTTTCTCCAGAAATAGATCGGACATTGCTAGAGTAGGATGGCTCCTAAAAGAATCATGCGCTCTAACACTAGCAAGGAAATTTAAACTAAAAACTATGGCAAAAGTCTTTGAAAAGTTCAAAAAGGACTTAGGATACGATATAGAAAAAAATAAAAGGATATCTTTTTCAGATATATCTTACTCCAAAGCTAAAAACATAGCTAAGGTAATATTAATCAAGACCCTATAAAAAATATAGAAACAGTTTGAAATGCTAAGTTTACAAAATCTAGACTATCAAATCCTTGTGTTATATGTGGAAGTACTACAAATGTAGAGATGCACCACGTAAGACAAATCAAAGATATGAAAAATCCTAATAGTAAACTAGACTTCTTTACTAGACAGATGGCAGCGATCAATAGAAAACAAGTACCATTATGTAAAGATCATCACATCAGATTACATAATAACACATGAACTGACGAAGAGAGGACAAAATTCAATTACGAAGCAAAGAAAAAGATGGCGCAAAAAGTTAACAAACCAGATGATCGGAATGATTAAATTTGAGATGGAGAGCTGTATGATTGGAGACAATCACGTACAGTTCGGAGGGCGGCGGAAGACGTAAGTCAACTAGGCCGACCCTACTATTCTTCATGGTCGACGAATGAAGACTATTTAATCTTAATTTTCATAGGAAAAAAGCTACTAATTTCTCAATACGTAATAACCAAAACAATATAATTACTATTACAAATAGTAATAAACCTGCTTCTAATCCCTATCCCGTAGGGATAAGTGGAAGCTATAAAAACAACGATGAATATGAAATACCTAAATATACTAAAGTATATATAGAGAACCCTTTTTCTAATAGAAATCTTATTTTAAAAGTAGCAAAGAACCAAAAAGGTGTTTATATATGAGAAAGTAATGAACATGCTTATGTAGGTCATTCTATTAATCTATACAATAGAATAAGTTCTTATTTTATGTCTTCTATTCTTAAAACTAAAGCACGTAGAGTTCTACGTTATTTTAATAAACACGGGTTTCAAGATACAAATCTAACTATATATATAATGAATGAAAATTCTAGTTTACAAGAAGTTGTAAGATTAGAACAACAATTTATTGATACTTTCAATCCAAGTTTAAATGTAGACTTAATAGCAAGTAGTTCTGGTTACCATGAACCTATGAGTAAGGAGATAAGAGATAGATTACGTAAACAAAGAGGTACTCCTGTATATATTTACAATGCAGAAGATTTTACTTTATTGTATATATTTGAATCAAAACAACATATGTATGATACAATTAATATCCACCATAAAACTGTAAATAATTGTTTAAATGGAGGTGCAATATATTTAGATACTTTCTTTTTATCTTTAGATCAAATAAATGAATCTGAAAATGTCGATTTATTAACTCTAGAAGGTATAAAAGAATTAATCAATGAAAAACGTAATATTTATATCGTTAAGCATCCCGCATCTAGAAAAATATTAGCTGAATTCAAAGATGATTCTTCTAAAAATTTATTATTTTCATCTTTAACTAGCTTAGCTAATCATTTAAAAGGTGATCGTACTACTATTAGACAATATTTAAAAGGTGAAAAATCAGGTTATTACAGAGGGAAATGAAAATTAACATATAAAGATTAAATAGAATAGGCATGGCCGGGTAAGGTAGAAATATCTTATTTTCTTTTCACTATATGCTGGAATCTCCTTAGAGCCTTTAAAACTAGTACCGCAGACTAAAAGTTAGCAGTGGAAAACAACAGTGACATTTTAAAGGATTGGACAATCAGCAGGAAACCAAAGATAATTTTGTTATTGAGTAGGTTCCTCAGAGACTACACGTGAAATATCTTAGTAAATATTATTTTATATTTAAAGATAAAGATATAGTCCGTTCATATTCGAAAGTCTATGAGTAAACGTATGCCTGCATTAATCGGAGGATTTGGGAATTTCCTTATGCCTTTAATGGTAGGAGGTCCTGATATGGCAGAACAAAAAGGATCTCCGGTTGAAAAATTTACAGTTAAAAAAATTATGCATAAAAGAAATCTACCAAAAAATCCTAAAAATGGAAATACCTTAATTTTCATATTATTATGTACAGTTTTATTTATATCAATTATTACTATATATAAATATGGTTTATTTTTTTTTCTGCAGGAAAGTGTCTTAATCATGTTTTTTTATTTATTTACTTTATTTGTACTAGATGGGTTTAAGTTATCAAAAGAGAAAAATATAAAATATTTACAAATTATATTATTTAGTATATTTATTGTATATTTCATATACTGACTTTGTAAAAATTCTTTAGTTGCTACAAAATTGAATATAAATCCTGAAGATATAAATAAAAATACAGATATAGTATTAAAAGGTAAAGTAGTTTTAAATAAAGAGGTTGCCGCGGAAGTAGCTGAAGGAATATCTAGTTTAGGTTCAAATGTAGGATTCGCAGCTACAGTAGGAGCTATAGCAGGAAGTATTTCTAATGATGTGGCAAAAACTGCTTTACCTCCTGTACAAAAAGCTGGAATTATTATGGCAGGAGGATTAGCAGGAGCAGTTTTACATGTAGGCGGTAGTGCTATTAATGCTCAAACACATGCAGCTGCAAGATTAAAACAACAACATTCAAATAATGTTGATAATCTGTCTAGTATAAATACAACTAGTGATCTATTAAAAAATCATGATATAAAAAAATTCATGGATAGCTTTAGCTTGCGCAGCACAAATATAGATTATAATAGTCCTTTAGAAATATTACTATGATGTATAAATACACTTAGTAAAATATCTTTAATATTGATTGTAATAATAATAATCCAGATTATTTTTAGATATTTTTTTACGAGCGAAAGCTATGAATCAAAATTAAAATTTATCGATAATTTATTTCCAAATCATAGTAAAATTATTCAAAGTTATATAAGTAAATTAATTAACTTGAACAAGAGCGTTAGTTTAATTTATTTAATATTAGCTATAATAATATTATTATTATGTACATTTGGAATTTATTACTTTTCTTTAGAATTAAGTAATAATATAAATGGCTATGTGGATGTGTTTTTAAATAAAAAAAGATAATGAAAATAGATCAAGATAATAATAGATTAAAATCATATTTAGCTGGTTTATTCGAAGGAGATGGACATATTTGAATGCCAAATGAATATTTAAAAAAAAAACATAATCCTAGATTTTGTATAACTTTTGGGCTTAAGAACAAAGAATTAGCTTTAAAATTATTAGACATAATAGGTTATGGTTTTATTAGATATAAACCTAAGAATAATGCTTGTGTCCTTACCATATCTCCTGTTAAAGGATTAAAAAATATTATTCATTATATTAATGGTGAATTAAGAACACCTAAAAAACATCAGTTATACAAATTAATTGATTGAATAAATAAAAATCATAATGAAAATATAATTAAATTACCTATTAAAAAAGAGAGTTTAAATCAAGATGGTTGATTAGCAGGATTTCTAGATGCTGATGGAAGTTTTTCCGTACAACATACAATAGGAAAAAAGAGAAAAATTTCATGTAGATTAAGACTAGAACAAAGAATGTACGATCCTATTACAGGAGATAGTTATCTAGATACATTAAGAATAATAGCTAAATTCTTAGATTGTAATTTAAAAACTAGAAAACAAATTTCAACAGGAAATGAATATTATATTATAGCAGCTACTAGTAAAGTATCTTTATATATAATAATAAATTATTTTAACAATTTCCCTTTATATTCTTCTAAATATTTAGATTATTTAGATTGAAAAAAAGCTGCGAAATTAATATTAAATAATCAACACTATACTGAGGAAGGAATAACAGAAATTAATATTATAAGAAATAAAATGAATTCAAAAAGAATAGAATTCAATTGAGATCATTTGTGCTGCCTTTATAAAAAATAATAGCAAGCTAAAGCTAAAGCTAAAGCTATAACTGTAAATTTTTCAACTAAATAGGGAATGCCGTGTAAAATTGTGAATTTTTATATTATCACTTCGCTATATGCATAGAATCTCTCGAATTATAAGATTAACTTCTTAATTTAACAGATATATATACACTTAATTGGATAGTAGTTATCCTAAGGTTGTTTTTCGACCGAATTAATCGTAACAATTATATATACATGGGAAGAATATGCAGGAAACCAAAGTAATTTTTATTTTAATTATTAGTAGGATCCTCAGAGACTACACGCGAAGCTCATTATTTCAATTGGAATAATGATGAAGACATAGTCCGGCCGGGTAGGAAACTACTTAAAGGGTAACGATTCCCTAGATTAAATAATATAAGTTTCTGATTATTACCTCCTAGCTTAATGTTATTAATATTATCTGCTTGTATAGAAGGTGGAGCAGGTACAGGATGAACTATATACCCTCCTTTATCTGGATTACAAAGCCACAGTGGACCTAGTGTTGACTTAGCAATATTCGCCTTACACTTATCAGGTGTAAGTAGTTTATTAGGTGCTGTAAACTTCATAACTACTATAGCTAACATGAGAACACCTGGTATAAAATTACACAAATTAGCATTATTCGGGTGAGCTGTAGTAATAACAGCTGTATTATTATTATTATCATTACCTGTATTAGCTGGTGGTATAACAATGATATTAACAGACAGAAACTTTAACACTTCATTCTTCGAAGTAGCTGGAGGAGGAGATCCTATCTTATTCCAACATCTTTTCTGATTCTTCGGACACCCAGAGGTTTATATTTTAATTATACCTGGATTCGGTATAATAAGTACAACTATCTCATCTAACTCAAGCAAACCTATATTCGGTTACATCGGTATGGTTTACGCTATGTTATCTATTGGAATCTTAGGATTTATCGTGTGATCACATCACATGTATACAGTAGGATTAGATGTTGATACAAGAGCTTACTTCACAGCCGCTACATTAATAATTGCAGTTCCTACTGGAATTAAAATATTCTCATGATTAGCTACATGTTACGGAGGATCTATTAAAATGACACCTTCAATGTTATTTTCATTAGGATTCGTATTCATGTTCACAATCGGAGGGTTAATAAGCCACTTAGCTCTCCCTTTAAAGATCACTATATGCTGGGAACTTCTAATAACTATGCTACTAGGATTTATTCTAAATTCAGTGACAATGTATAGTTTTGAACAATCAGCAGGAAACCAAAGGATATTTAATATCTTAGTAGGTTCCTCAGAGACTACACGTGATCCTCATATACATTATATGAGAAGATATAGTCCGTGAAATAAGAATGCGTTAACTTATTTATATAATAATAGTATTAATTATAATAAAACTATTATTCGTCAGTATTCAACTTCTAGTAATAATATAGAAGATAACATAAAAAACATAGATTCTATCTATATATACAATAACTTTAAAGAAGATAAAAGCCGTATATTAAAAGAACAAAAAAATCAATCAGGTATTTATCTTTTTATCAATAATATAAATGGTCATACTTATATAGGTAGTTCTGCACATTTAAACGCTAGAATGAAAAATTACCTTAATACTGCTTTTTTAAAAAGTAAACAGAATATGAACATGCCTATAGTAAAAGCTTTACTTAAATATGGTCAATCAAATTTCAGTTTACAAATTTTAGAGCATGTTAGTGTAGATATATTAACTGTTAGAGAAACATTTTATATAACATCTGTTTTACCTCATTATAATGTATTAAAACAAGGTTATTCTTCTTTAGGTTATAAACATACAGAAGAGACGAAACAATTATTATCTAAATTAGCTAAAAATAGAATACATAATGAAGAAACTAAAGGACTAATAGCTAGAGCTTTAACTGGTGAAAATAATCCTTTTTATAACAAAAGTCATTCTATTGAAAGTAAAAGAAGAATGATAGAAGCTAATTCAGCTTACCCTGTTTATATTTATAATTCTTTAAAAGAATTATTAGTTATTTTTCCTGCTTCGCAGGTATCAACTATAGCTAATAGAATAAATTCTAACCATTCTACTATTGTTAGTAATATAAAAACCCAAAGTTTATTTAGAGGTGAGTGATATTTCAGCAATATACCTTATAATATTGAGGATAGTCCTCAAATTAAGGATTGAGAATCTTATGAAAGTCAAATTTTAATAGACAATATTACTAAGAATAGCCATATTAAAAGAGCTGTATTTGTGTATGATAATAATATGAATTTTCTATCTAAATATGATGGAGTTACTGACGCTCAAAAAGCTTTAAATATTAATCATAGTACAATTAAAAAGTATGCAGAAATAAATGCTCCTTATAAAGATTATATTTTTAGCTTTGAGAGATTAAATAAGTAAACCTTATTATTCGTAAGTGGTGTTGTATTAGCTAACGCTTCATTAGATATCGCATTCCATGATACATACTACGTTGTTGCTCACTTCCACTATGTATTAAGTATGGGTGCTGTATTCGCAATGTTCGCAGGATGATACTTCTGAATACCAAAAATGTTAGGATTAAATTATAACTTAACATTAGCTAAAATACAATTCTGATTATTATTTATAGGGGTTAGACAAACGGGAAGACTTATTGAAAAGGTAAAAAGATTGTATAGCTCTACAGGGGTGCTGCTTCGCAGCACACCTTTAAATCCTGAAGAGTTTATTCATTTTTTTCAAAACGTAAAAAAAAATAAAAAAGATATATACAAAACGTTAAGAAAAAAAGCAGGTATATATGTTTTTATCAATAATAAAACTAATCAATTATATGTTGGTAGCAGTATTAATTTAACTAAAAGAATGGTAAGTTATTATTATTATTATAATTCGGATAAACCATCTAAATTAGTTATCACTAGAGCAATGAGAAAATATGGGTTAGATAATTTTTCCTTAGGTATTAAAGAATTTTGTGATAATAACCCTAAAATATGTCTAGATTTAGAACAAAAATGGATAGATTATTACAAACCAAAATATAATGTTTTAACTATTGCAGGTAATTCTTCAGGTTATAAACATAATATTGAAACCATTAATAAATTAAAAGAAATGTTTAAGAAAGAAAATCACCCTAAATTCGGTAGTACTACATCTGTTGAAACAAGAGAAGCTATTAGTGAAAGTATAAAAATATTTTACTCAAACAATAGTCATCCTAGTAAAGGATTAAAAGGTAAATTATCGCCACAATATGGTATTGGAGGTAAATTCGTCTTTTGTTATAATGAAACAGGTAAAGAATTAATTTTCCCTTCTATCAATGCTACTAAAAACCATTTTAAAGTTAGATGAACTTTAATAAAAAAAAATATTGATACAAATGAATGAGTAATTATTAATGATGAAAAATGAATATTACAATCTATACCTACTCAAAAAGAGTAAAATTAGCCCCTTCCAATCCTTCTATATGCTGGAAACTCTCATAAAGCTTAAGTACTATAATAACAGTAAAAATCTTAAGTGTATCTAGATTATCAGCAGGAAACCAAAATAGCAAGTCATGTTATGAGTAGGATCCTCAGAGACTACACGAAGGAAATTATTTAATATGTTTATTAAATAATTAAGATATAGTCCAAACATGTAATTTAACATTCTTCCCACAACACTTCTTAGGTTTACAAGGAATGCCTAGAAGAATAGGAGACTATCCTGATGCATTCGCCGGATGAAACTTAATTAGTAGTATAGGATCAATTGTAAGTGTAGTTGCTGCATGATTATTCTTATACTTAGTTTACAACCAACTAGTAGAAGGTAAAGTAGCAAGTAGAAATCCATGATTAACACCTGGATTCTATACTGATATCTTACAAGCTAACTTAAACAGAAGTTACAGTAGTTTAGAATGAGGATTATCAAGCCCACCTAAACCTCACGCATTTGTAAGTTTACCTTTACAATCTAATAATAGTATAATATTATTTTTAGGTTGCTTGTTAATAGGGTTGATAGGAGGAGAAATCTTTAAATCTGGTATTTTGGGCGGGGAGTTAAAAAATAAATTTCTAAATATTTTTACTTATAATAAATTTATTTATATTTTTATATTTAGTATATTAAATTTAACATTTATATTAATGTTGTTAGGTAATTCCATAAATACTGCTTATTGTTTAGATGAAGAAACTTTAAAAAAATTGGGAGAAACTGCAACAATCGCAAAAGAAACTAATTTAAATCCGAGTATTTCAGGTACTAAAGTTAGTCTTGAAGCAGGGAAAGTAGATGTTAACATTCCTTCAGGTATACTAAATAATGTAGGTTATTATGGAGGACTTTCAACTACAATTGTTGGAGGATTAAGTGTAGGTGCAAGCCTAGTGGCAAAAAGTGGTTCTCCTTTAGTTAAAGCCGGGTTTGCTATAGGAACAAGTACTTTAGCGACAGGTTTGTATGCATTAAATACAACTACTAACAAACATATACCTAGTAATTCAGATACAAATAATAAAGATAATTTACCTAAAGATATTGATTATCCTGCAAAATCTATGATTGAAAACGGAGATAATAACTTATTTACAGCTCAAGATACATTAGATTTTTTAGATACTTATTTGTTAGTGCATAATATATTTTTATATTTACTTTTTACACTAATTATATTCTTTATAGGTGTTAAAGTATCAGAGAACAAAGAAAGTATAAGTTGAATAAAATCTTTACTTAACAATAATAGTATATATAAATTTCTAGAAAAATTATTTATTTTTTGAGGAAAGAATAGTATTCTTTTCTTTTTTTTTAATTGAATAGTTTTAGTAATAAGTATGATTTTTTTTATTTATTATTTAAATTGATTCATTTTTAATTTTGAGGATATTTGCTATATATATGTTAATTCTAAAAATAAGTAAATATTTTATTATTTAAATTTAATAGATTGTTCGATGTAAAATTCTCTTTAAGTAATCTTACATTTGGAGTATGACTAATAGATTAGTTATACTTCAAGCCTCATTAGCTCAATGGAAGAGCATGATACTTCTAATATCAGGACCTTAGTTCGACTCTGAGATGAGGTATATTTCCTTAATAATAAATAGTTTATTAATTAGAACTTATATTTTAATTACTGATTATTTTTGCTTCTAGGTTATCTAAAGTTTAATATAGAATTTATTCTATATTATTAATTTTTTATAATATAAAAGGAATATTAACTAGCATTTTATAGCTTACGCACAAAAAAAATGAATTTACCAACAACTGTTATTTCAATAATTGAAAATTTATTATTAATGTTACCTGCATTATTAGTAGTTGCATACGTAACTGTAGCTGAAAGAAAAACTATGGCTAGTATGCAAAGAAGATTAGGACCAAATGCTGTAGGTTACTATGGTTTATTACAAGCTTTTGCTGATGCCTTAAAATTAATATTAAAAGAATATGTAGCTCCTACACAAGCTAATTTAATATTATTCTTCTTAGGGCCTATAGTAACATTAATATTTGCTTTATTAGGTTATGCTGTTATACCATATGGACCTGGATTATCTCTAGGTGATATGGAGTTAGGTATACTATTTATGTTAGCCGTATCATCATTAGCTACATATGGTATATTATTAGCAGGATGAAGTGCTAATAGTAAATATGCTTTCTTAGGGTCATTAAGAAGTACAGCTCAATTAATTAGTTACGAATTAGTATTAAGTTCAGTATTATTAATTATTATTATGATAACTAATAGTTTAAACTTAAATATTAATGTACAATTCCAAAAAATTATATGATTAGGTATACCTTTATTTGTTATATTAATCATATTCTTTATAGGTGCTGTAGCTGAAACTAATAGAGCTCCATTTGATTTAGCTGAGGCTAAGTAGATTTGGCCTCATTAAAGATCACAAATTGCTGGAATATCTCGTATAAGACAATCAGCAGGGAAATAATTTGATATATTTCGAATTAACTCTTCAGAGACTAAATGTGATCATTTAATATTAAAAATATTAAATAAGATATAGTCCAAACTTATATGAGAATATAAGATTAATATTTAATCGAAATTAAGTATATATAAGCTAAATACTAATAAAAATAAATTAAACTATAATCCTATAGAGTCTAAAAGATTCTATTCATCTAACCTACAGACAAAAATCAGGATAGAAACCCTATACCTATTTTAACTTTAAAAGAGTTAAACGATAAAAATTATATAGATTCATTCAGAAAAGTACTAAAAGGTAAAGGTGGTATTTATTCCTAGCTCGCGCAGTAAATACAATTAATAATAAACAATATATAGGTAGTGCCAAAGATCTATATTTGAGATTAAATGAACATTTAAATAATAAAAAATCGAATATTAATTTACAAAGAGCAATCAGTAAATATGGATTAGATAAATTTAATTGAGTTGAGGCTGCCTTTATAAAAAAATAATAGCAAGCTAAAGCTCGAATATTTTAGTTATATAAGTAAAATAATCAGTAACGAAGATTTAACTACATTAGAAACAAATTATATAAAATCTTTTAACCCTACAACTCTTTAAACTAAACGCTACTAGTATGTCAGGATATAAACATACTGTAGAAGCAATAGAAAAATGAAAGAATATTATAAAGATAAGAATAGCCATCCTATGTATGGTAAAAATCATACTAAAGAAGCTTTATCTTTAATTAGCAAACCTGGTGGATTAAATCCTATGTACGGTAAGACTCATAGTGATGAAACTAGAAGTATTATGACTAAAAAAATAAATAAGTACTTAAAAGGTGTAGGTATATTCGATTTAAATAATAATTTAATTAAGAAATTTGACAATAATGTAGAATTAGCTAAATACTTAAAGATATCTAAAGTGACGGTAGGTAAATATATGAATAACAATTTAATTTATGATAATATTTATATATTTAAACCTATAGAAAATAAAAATTTCGATTAATAGTTGGAATCTGAATTAGTTAGTGGATTCATGACAGAACACGCTGCTGTTATATTCGTTTTCTTCTTCTTAGCCGAGTATGCAAGTATAGTAGTTATGTGTATCTTAACTAGTATATTATTCTTAGGAGGTTACTTATTAGGTTTCGATCATGTTTACTTCTTCGATTCTATAAATTACATCTATGCTTATTTATTTAACGTAGAATGAATAACATCTAACGAATATTTCAAACTAAGAGAATTATTAACTAGTTCTGCAGTAGATGGATTATTATATAGTTTAGCTTTAGGTGTAAAAAGTTCAATGATGGTATTTACTTTCATCTGGACAAGAGCGTCTTTTCCTAGAATACGTTTTGACCAACTTATGTCCTTTTGTTGAACTGTATTATTGCCTATACTATTCGCATTTATAGTATTAGTTCCATGTTTACTTTATATATTTGGAATATTCTTTATAAATATTAACTTATTTTAATACTATAAAAATAAGATCGAGTTCAATCATGAAATGCATATCTATTGATATTATATTTACAATAAAGCTTAAAGAATAAAAAAATTATGTTTAATAATATACCCTTAAATCAAATTTATACTAATATAAATGAACTTTCAATTATTTGTTTGATAAAAAAGAACTTAACAAAACAAATAGGAATATACAGTATTGTCAATAATAATGACGGAAAGATGTATATAGGAAGTTCTATGAATTTAGCCAAAAGAATATTGGAACATATAAATAATAAACAATCTAATATATATTTACAAAATGCTATAAGTAAATACAAATTAGAGAATTTTACTCTTTATAATTTAGAATTCCTATATACAGATAATAATTTATCTAAAACTGAATTAAATATTCAACTAATAGAAATGGAACAGAAATATTTAGATTTATTTGATAATAAATATAATATAAATCCTACAGCAGGAAAATCTAGAATTGGAGCTAAACATACTGAAGCTACCAGAGAATTAATGAGTAAAGTAAGACAAGAAAATCCTTAATAAAAAACATAATGTTGAAATCATAGAGAAAATGAAATTAAGATTATCAGGTTCAAATAATCATATGTATGGTAAACCAGTAACTGAAGAAAATAAAAAATTAATATCTAAAATGTTTAGTAAAAGTATTTATTTATATGATGCTAACACATTTAAATTAATAAATAAATACGATAAACATAAAGATATAATAAAAGATTTAAATATTTCACCTAAAACTTTAGTAAAATATAAGAATTCAGGTAAAGTGTTTAGAGGTAAATATATTTGAACTTCTTTTGAAATAATTAAAGAGTAAGAGTATAAATATCATGTATTATAATGATCTTGTAAACTTATACACTATTACATTAACTTCTAGTTAACGGCGAAATGCTAAATTGACGCCTTTAATTAGTAGGCTAGCTTACGCAGCTGAAAAATTTATTTTTTACTAAACCGAGCCTTCCTTTAGTAATACTATCAATTAGCTAAGAAACCCATAGGACTTCGTAGGCAAAAGGGCGAGTGAACAAGGGCATTCAAAATTCTATATTAATTATGATAAATTTAGATTATTTAAATATTTATATTATAGTACCTAGTACTATATTTTTTTATTGCTTATTTAATGGTTATTTTAATATCAATTATATTAAAGGTTTCTTACATTCATATCCTTTAATAGGTACTTTTTTAAAACTTTTAGGTTGAATATTCCTTATTTGTTTAGTATTGTATTTATTAAGTGATACAGTTTATGCTATGGCTCCTGGATCTTCCGGGAGTAATACTGATTTACCTAAGGGTGATGTGAAGATTACTACAGGTGATGTAAGTAACAGTCTTACCATTAAAGACTCTACTATTAATATACCTGACATAGTGGCTAGAGGACTAACTAATCTTGGTACTGGTACTGCGATAGCAGCAGGTATAACAGGTGCTAGTAGTATTGCTACTAAAGCAGGAAGTTCTCCTATGGCTAAATTAGGTATTATAGCCACTGGAGGTGTAATAGGGGCTGTGTCTGTAGTTTTGGCTAACGGAACAAATCTTATTGCAGAAAAAAAAATTGATAATGCAATGACTTTAACTGGGAAGTCGGATACACTTCCTATATCCTCTACTTCTGCGCAAGGTAGCATTAGTCAAACTACTACTTCCAATACTGAAAGTGGTAATTCTGGAGATGGGCCAGCTGCTTTTTCAATAGAACCTGGCGCGGATTTTGATACTGTTATGAGTTTATTAGAAGCTAATAATATTTTACATATTTGTATATTATATTTACCTACTTCTCTAATGATTTTATATTTATCTACTATGATAGTTGAAAATCAATGAAACCTAATATGAATTAAAAATATTTTTGGTAATTGATTTTATAATTTAATAATAAAATTTTTAAGTTATACAGGTAAATATAATAGAATTTGAATGTTTATAGGGTGAGTACTTTTAGTATTTGCTAGTTTAGTTGCTTTATATATTTCGAATTTTCTAGTAAATAATATCGATATTATTAGTGAAATTATACAAAAAGGAAAATAAATTTACCCTTTGAATATTATCATGTCTTATAGAGTATTTATTGAATATATTCACAAGAATATTCCAATTCAAAGGGTAGCTTACGCGAACCTTCAGCTACAAAAATAAAAGTTTTACTAAAATAGTTAAACATAACTATTCTATAGTAAAATAAGTGAAAGAATCAAAAATAACTCTTAACTGTTTGTTACCTCATAGTAATAAACTTTTTATCTTTAGTTAGCTATTAAAACATAACTATAAAGTCTATTAATAAGTAGTTTTATGAATATTTTCATGAATATTATCTACAATACTAGTAGCTAAGGCTACACTTTAAAAGTACAACCATGAAATGCATGTCCATCGGTATAAATATATAATCTAAAGTTCGAAGATAACCTCTTTTACAAGATGTGATTATCCTCTTTATTAGCCGTACCATTAATAGGTACAATAATAGTATCTAGTGTAGACTCATATAAAAAAACATCAGCAGTCTATACTAAAATAATAGCATTAATAGCTAGTGTTATAAATTTAATTATATCATTAGTAATGTTTATATTATTTAACAGTAGTACAAATCAATTCCAATTTGTACAAGAACATTATAACGTACAATTATTTGATATTTACTTAGGAGTAGACGGTATATCTGTATACTTTGTATTATTAACAACAATAATAATGCCCATAGCAATATTATCTAATTGAGACTCTATAAAAGAAAATGTAAGAGCTTACATAATTATAATGTTATTATTAGAAACATTATTACTAGCCGTATTTATGGTATTAGATATAATGTCTTTCTATATTTTCTTCGAAAGTATCTTACCACCTCTATTTATATTAGTAGGTATATTTGGGTCAGATAACAAAGTTAGTGCTAGTTATTATTTATTCTTATATACATTATGAGGATCTTTATTCTTATTATTATCAATATTAAGTATATCTTCAATAATGGGTAGTACAGATTTCGATACATTATTCAAATTAAATTTTGAATATAAAACACAAATATTCTTATTTATAGGTATATTTATAGCATTTGCTGTAAAAACACCTACTATATTCTTGAATAATTGATTATTAAAAGCTCACGTTGAATCACCATTAGGTGGTAGTATAGTATTAGCCGCTATTGTATTAAAATTAAGTTTATACGGTATATTTAGAATGATATTACCTATATTACCAAAAGCAGCATTAGATTATACATTTGTAATTTACACAATAGCTGTAATTACAATAATTTACGCTAGTTTTAGTACAATAAGAACAACAGATGTTAAAGAATTAATAGCTTACAGTTCTGTTTGTCACGCAGCTGTATATTTAATAGGTGCATTTAGTAATACAATACAAGGTATAGAAGGAAGTATAGTATTAGGATTGGCTCACGGATTCGTATCTAGTGGTTTATTCATATGTGCAGGTGGTATATTATATGATAGAACTGGAACTAGAAGTATATTCTTCTATAGAGGTGCTACTCAATTAATGCCTATCTTCTCAATATTATTCTTCATATTAGCATTAGGTAACTGTGGAGCTCCATTAACAATAAATTTCGTAGGAGAATTCATGTCATTATATGGAATCTTAGAAAAATTACCAATATTAGGAGTATTTGCTTGTTCATCTATAATATTCTCTGCTGCATATACAATATACTTGTTCAATAGAACAGCCTTCGGTGGATCATTCACAAGATTCTTAGAAGAAAGTGTATATGATGTAAATAAAAGAGAATTCACAATGCTATTTATATTAGTAGTATTTACTGTATTCTTAGGAATTTACCCTTCATTAATATTAAACGTATTAGACTACTCAATGAATAGTTTAATATATAGCGTATAATAATTTAAAAACAATTATTAAACTCTTATCTAACTTACGATTAAAATAATTTACGTATTAAAGCTGTATAAGCTAAAATTCATAAAAAGAAAACAAAATATGCCTCAATTAACACCTTTTTATTACATGAATGAAGTAGTATTTTCTTTTACTATCATAGTATTAGTATTATACGTATTATCTAAATACATATTACCAAGAATAGTTCGTTTATTCTTATCACGTATGTTCATAAATAAAATATAATATAAATTTATATATTATAAAAATATTATAATTAGTGTGCTGCTTAGCTTGCTAGGTAACTAAAGCGACTAGTTATAAATAATTAGTTATTTAAAGATATATATCTTATAGTAGTGATTATACTACTAATGTTTTCTAACACACAAAATTTATTTACAGAAATAAGAAGTCCTTTAGATCAATTCGAAATAAGAGACATATTAAACTTAGAAGTTTTAGGTGGTAACTTACACTTATCAATAACAAACATAGGATTCTACTTAACATTAGGAGCATTATTAACATTAATATTAAGCTTAGTTGCAACTAACCAAAACAAATTAGTAAGTAACAACTGATCTATAGCTCAAGAATCTTTATACGTAACAATACACAATATAGTTACAGGACAAATAAATGCTAAAGGAGGACAAATATACTTCCCATTTATTTACACATTATTTGTATTTATATTAATAAATAATTTAATCGGTATGGTACCTTATAGTTTCGCATCTACAGGACACTTTGCATTAACATTTGCATTAAGTTTCACAATAGTATTAGGAGCTACAATATTAGGATTTTCTAAACACGGTTTAAAATTCTTCTCATTATTAGTACCTGCAGGATGTCCTTTAGGATTATTACCATTATTAGTAATAATAGAATTCATTTCATACTTAGCTAGAAATGTTTCATTAGGATTAAGATTAGCAGCTAACATAACAGCTGGTCACATGTTATTAGCAATATTAAGTGGATTTGTTTATAACATAATGAATTCAGGAATAATATTCTTTATCTTAGGATTAATCCCATTAGCATTTATAATAGCATTCTCAGGATTAGAATTAGCTATAGCCTTTATCCAGGCGCAGGTGTTTGTAGTCTTAACTTCTTCTTACATTAAAGATGGATTAGACCTACATTAATATATAAAAGAATATGTGCATGCGTGCATGCACGCATGAAAAAAGATTAAAAAAATATACAACTTAATCCTTGATGTATAACAGGTTATACTGATGGTGAAGGTAATTTTACTATTAAAACTGTATCAGCTAGTACAACAAAAATAGGATATACTGTTAGATTAATATATCAAATTACAGTTCATCCTTATGATATAGATATGCTATATAAATTAAAAACATATTTTTACAACGTAGGAGATTAATAAAGATTATGTTTCTTATATAATAACCAGATTGTCAGATATATTAAAAGTAGTAATTCCTCATTTCACTAATTATCCTTTACAATATACTAAGTTGATTTCATACTATTTGTTTAAAAAAGTAGCTTTTTTAATGAATAACCGTGATCATCTAACATTAGGGGAATATAATAAAATATTAGCCTATAAAGCTAGTTAAAAAAAAAGATTGAATGCTTCTATATTTAAAAATATTATACCTTTTGATGTATCAAGTATTATTACTAATAATACTAATTCACTATTAGATCCTTACTATATAACAGGTTTTGTATATGGTTCGGTTTTTATATCTAAACCTTCCTCCTTAAGTAAATGACCTGATTAATAAGCTACGTTTTCTATAGCTCAGCACAATAGAGATATAAACTTATTAAACAAACAGAATTAATTTTACTCTTAATTGTGTACTTAAAAAAAAAGGAAGTGAAAACATGGTTTATTTAGCCGTTAGAAATAAAAAATATTTTCATAATAAAATACTGCCTTTATTTGTTAAGTATAATTTAGAAGGTGAAAAGAATAAAGATTTTCACAATTTTTGTTTAGGTGTTGAGATACTATACAATAATTTAGGTAAAGGTATTAAAAACTTATCTGCAGATGATACAGCTAAACTTAATTATTTAATAGATCATATGAATAAAAACAGATACAATAAATAGTATTTGTATTATAACTTAAAGTTATAAATAATTAGTTATTTAAAGATATATATGTACCCAAAGTAGATACTTAATTAATGGATTTTGTAATTATAATCTTATCAGCCCTATTTTATGTTTGAAGGTCATATAAAACCTAAATACCTTTTAGTTATGGTATTAATTAGTATTACATTATACTTTATGATGGACACAGTCTATGCTATGGCCCCTGAAGGTATAAAAGAACCTATCACAGTAAAAGTGGGTGATAATCAAAATACTATAAATCTTAACAATACTAGTATTAATATACCTGCTAGTGTAACTAAAGGATTAACAAATTTAGGTACAGGTGCTGCTGCAGCAGCTGCAGCAGCAGCAGCAGCGGTAGCAGGAATAAAAGCAGGAGCTAGTCTAGCTAAAACCAGCGGACTTTATACTACAGCTAAATTAGGTTTAATGACAGCAGTAGCTGTTATAGCAGGTAGTACAGTTACAGTGGTTAATACTATTAATAGTCTTGACAGTAGCAAAGTAACTACTTCAGAAGCAACTAAATCATCATCTAATATACCTTCCCCAAATAATAGTCCTACTTCTTCAGCCTTCTCTATAGAACCTGGAGCAGATCTAGATACAATATTAAGTTTATTAAATGCTAATAATGTGTTACATATATGTATCACTTATTTAATAATAATTATGTTAATTTTATACATAGCTGATAATATTACAAGTAAAAAATGAAATTTACTATTTATTAAACGTATATTTGGTGTGACAACTTATAATTTAATTATAAAATGATTTACATTTACATCAAGATACAACAAAATATGGATAGGAATAGCTTGATTATTATTATTAATAGCTAGTTTTGTTACTTTATACGTATCTAGTTATCTATCAAATAATATTGAGATTTTAGCTGACATAATAAACAATAAAAAAATATAAAGCACAAGTATTCGTAGTATTAACTTCTTCATATATTAAAGATGGATTAGATTTACACTAATATACGTGTTAACAGCATAAAACCAAATATGCTTAAATAAAAATCCAAATAATAAGTGAGAATAAATAGTTATTTAGGAAAATTATATATACAATAATAATTTATCTATAACTTAAAGAATAATGAAAATTATAAATTATAATAATAGAAACTAATAGTAAGTAATGAATAGTTGTTTATTCATATATAGCCAACTAAGCTGGCTAACTATTTACTAAGCGAACCAATATAAATTTTAAATTAGACTAGTAATCTTATAACTAAGGTTATAAAAAAAACATTATATAGTTTATTATTCTCCTTATAACAAAATAAGTTAGAACTTATAGTGATGTAAAGAAATTTATATCATAAAAATAGATGAGTTTGGTGATGGCTCTGATTGAATGCTGTCCAAGTGCTTGACACATGCTAATCGTACGTTTTAATTGATATCGCATAAATTAAAAAGTGGTGTACAGGTGAGTATAATGATATTCTTAGCCGACCTTAAAGTGAAGGTAAATCCTTCATAATACATAAAGGGATATGTAATCCTGCTTTAAGAGGACAATAAATATCTTCGGGATAGGTAGTAGTTAAGGTGATGGCTTAACTAGCCTAAAACTCTCGTAGTCGAAGCTGAAAGGTTGATCGACCACATTGGGTCTGAAAAAACCCCAATGCAAGTTAGTACAGCAGTGAGGAATCTTGGTCAATGGCCTAACGGCTGAACTGGCAACTTGGAGAAGTGGCAAGTCTTACTTTGATTATATTACTATATATAATCTATAAGATTGTATTAAAATTGAATAAAGCTTTGTTTATATATTGATAATGACAGTATATATATCGTGTCTTGACTAATTACGTGCCAGCAGTCGCGGTAATACGTAAGAGACTAGTGTTATTCATCTTAATTAGGTTTAAAGGGTACCTAGACGGTCAATATAGCTTCTATAATGTTAGTACTTGACTAGAGTTTGATATAAGAGGGCAGTACTTGAGGAGGAGAGATGAAATTCTATTATACCAAAGGGACTCGGTAAAGGCGAAGGCAGCCCTCTATGTAAAAACTGACGTTGAAGGACGAAGGCACAGAGAACAAACAGGATTAGATACCCAAGTAGTCTTTGCAGTAAATGATGAATGCCATAGATTAGATTGAGCTTTAATAAATTAGTTTATCAGTAGTAAACTAACTATTAAACAATATTTAGTCTATAAATGAAAGTGTAAGCATTCCACCTCAAGAGTAATGTGGCAACGCAGGAACTGAAATCACTAGACCGTTTCTGACACCAGTAGTGAAGTATGTTGTTTAATTCGATGATCCACGAAAAACCTTACCACAATTTGAATATTTTACAGGAGTTGCACGGCTGTTTTCAGTTAATGTTGTGAAACTGTGGTTTCCATGAAATTAACGCAATCCCTGGCTTTATTTTTTTAAAGCGTAAGCTCTACGATAAAGCATTTGATCCAGGATTTGGAAAGAAAAAGGGGACAAAGACAAGTCATCATGGCCTGCTGAATGATCTAGGAAATCATGATCGTGGGATAAACTATCAAACTCCGGGGACACCCTAAAGTTTCTGGTACTAAGCTATATATGAAAATATACTAGTGGCTGAAGTAATTACTCAGGTACAGTAACAAGCCAGAAAATGATTGAAAAAGAAATGGGTTATCGCGGATCTAAGTCAAATAAAGGTAATACTTTATTTGTAAAAGAGCAACGAGTAGACGGTAGTTATGTTAAGAAATTGACATTAAGGTATACTCTAACGGGTTTCGAAAGAAATTATCAAGTCAAAATCCTTTCTAACCAAATAAATCAAATAAGGACGTATTCAGCCAATAACATTTCCCAGAAAAAAGATGTTATGGGTTTAATTAATCCTTGGTTCATGACAGGTTTTACCGATGCAGAAGGAACTTTCTCTATATCAATTCAACATAATGAAAATTATGACACAAATTGAAGAGTTAAGCCCGTATTTGCTATAGGATTACATTCTAAAGATCTAGATATTTTAGAAAATATAAAATATTTTTGAAAAGTAGGTAATATACATAAACATGGTAAACATTCTTTACAGTATAGAGTTGAATCTATCAAAGACTTACAAGTAATTATAGATCATTTTGATAGATATCCGCTTGTAACATGTAAAAGAGTTGATTATGATATATTTAAACAAGCTTTTATTCTTATAAAGGAAAGAAAACATCTTAAAGATCCAGGTCTTCTTAAAGTAGTAGGTTTAAAATCAATTCTTAATTTAGGTTTAACTACTAAACTTAAACAAGAGTTCCCTACTTGAAAAGACATTGAGGCAAATAAACCTGAGTATATATTTAAAGATATACCGAATCCTCAATGAATGGCCGGATTTTCTAGTGGAGATAGTAGTTTTAATATTAAAATAAGTAAATCTTTAACTAGTAAGTTAAGCACAAGAGTTCAATTAAGATTTTCTATAGATTTACACATAAGAGAAAAAGAGTTAATTAATTTTTGTGTTAAATTCTTTAATTTAACTGAAGATAAGTATGTTTATTTAAAAAGTAACTCTGTTAGTTTACAAATAACTAATTTAAAAGATATTAGTAATGTAATTATACCTTTCTTTAAAAAGTACCCTATTAAAGGTAAGAAAAGTTTAGATTTTATAGAATTTGATAAAGTTGTGACAATGGTGAACAATAAGCAACATCTAACTCAAGAAGGGTTAGATCAAATATTAACTATTAAATCTAGTATGAATCAATAAATTTATTTGATTTATTTGTATGATAAATTTGATCGCTGTGTGATATTGTGGGCTATAGACGTGCCACATATTCCTACACAAAGAGATGCAAAAATGTGAATTTAAGCTAATCTCTAAAAATAGGATATAAATTTTAAGGATTGTAGTCTGAAACTCGACTACATGAATAAGTAATTACTAGTAATCGTGAATCACCATGTCACGGTGAATTAACCTTGGATTGGTACTAACCACTCGTCACATGCTGAAAAGAGTATGCGCAATAAGTTTGCTTTTTCAATGATTAGTAAAAATAACAAGCAGGTTTTATATTCTATTATTGGAAATCTTCGTATGCGTGACTCTAATTAGTGTTAAGTCGAAATACGGTTCGTGTAGTGGAAGTTGCACGGGATTAATTAATTTTAACCATAATTATATATATAATATAATAAAATATATTATATAAAGGAGGGTTCCTTTATTGGCAAGAAGGGCTAAACTGTAAATTTAGTACATAATATGTTTTGAGAGTTCGAATCTCTCGTCTCCTAGAATTAGTAACTTAATTAGGTAAAGGATTTCCCTGTCACGGAAATAGATGTCGGTTCGAGTCTGATCTAATTCGTTATATACCTTGGTATTTGTTTACCTAAGTAAAACGCTGGCTGCTTTATATAAAGCTATGGGAAAGTCTTCCATTGGTAGGGTAAGGCACTTGCTACGTGTCGTGTTTTATACACTTAGGTGTTCAATTCACCTCTTTTCCGTTAGAAGATTTTGCTTCTTTTTATTAATAATATTAATAAATCATGAATAAATTTAATACATCAAATCAAGAAAGAATAATTCTTTCTATAAATCTAAATAAATATTTATTACTTTCATAGCGAAGCTGCGCGGCGCACACAAAACAAAAAATTTGTTCGTTCTATAGAAGTAAAATTTAGTAAAGATATAATAAATAAAACTTTATCTCTAACTACACGTAAAAATACTATAAAACTTTTTTATACGTGTGCGAGCTACAATAATAAAGCATATTCTTTTACACTATGTAGATATTATAATTGAACTTTAATTTATAGATGCTCCGCTCTTAATAATATAACTTAGTATTAAGTTACATAGTTACCGTCTCAGTAAATTAATGTCTTATATACTAAAATATTTAATTCAATTCTTACTGTTTAGCCTCTATAGCTCAACGGTAGAGCATGATACTGTTAATATCATGATAGACGTTCGATTCGTCTTAGGGGCTTTTAAATCAATGTTCGAAACTAATTTAATTTTTTTTTATCTATGTTTTATATAAATAATTTTAACTTAAATTCTTTTATTTTGAGTTTATTAACTTTTATTTTATTTCTTAATATTACTTTGTGATATTTAGACGATTTCTCACTGTCAAAAAATAAGTATATTAAATTTTTACAAGTATTAACTCCTTTATGATTAATACTATTTACTGTTATATTAATCTATTTTAATATAATAATTCTTGATGATTATGTAGTTTTACATATAGATGGTAATAAAAGAGATATCTCTAATAATGTTAGTATAGGAGGTAGTATAGAAGTTAATAAAGATGCAGCTGAAGTATTAGTACGTAACATAGGTGTTGCAGGTACTATAGCAGGTGTTTCAGGAGCAGTTGCAAAAGCTATAGGTAAATCAGGTGTGCGAAGCACTCCTTTACAAAAAGCAGGTATAATTATAGGTTCCGCAGGAGCTGCAGGAGCTATTCATGTAGGAACTACGATTATTAATAAAGTTATTAATAGTGGTTCTAATAATAAAAATACAGATTTACCTAATACAAGTAATATTAATATTGAAGGAGGAAATAAATTATTAAATGATGGATTCAATAATCTTAGTGAGTTAAAGATTTTATTGTTATCTATGAATACTTTGGCAAGTACATGCTTATTTTTACTTCTTATATTATTTATTATGTTTTTGTTTAAATATTATTTGTGTGGTGCAAGCTATGAAAATAACATTAAATTAAATAAATTAATAGGGAACAAATTAAATAGCTATTTAATTTATCTAGTGAATTTAAATAAGAAAACTAGTAATGTATATATATTTATAATATTCATTGTATTATTTATATCCTTATCTTTCGAATGTTATTTCATAACTCAGTTGTATGATAATTTAGACAAATTTATAGATCTACATCTTAAAAAATAAAAGAAAAATCTGGCTAGCTGGCTTCTAGCGAAGCATGCAGCAGTAAAAGAAATAATAATTGTTTATTTTTTAAATACAAACCCTTAGGGGGAAATATTATATAAGACGTTCGATTCGTCTTAGGGGCTTTTAAATCAATGTTCGAAACTAATTTAATTATAATTATTTATATAAATGACAAACACAATAAGAAGTAATTTTCAAGACCATCCTTTCCATTTAGTGTCACCTTCACCGTGACCTTTATACACAAGTATCTCATTATTTACTTTAACAGTAAACGCTGCATTATCAATGCACTTATTTAATAATAGTTATATCTTCCTATACTTAGCATTAGGTACATTAGTTGCATCTATGACTATGTGATTTAGAGATATAATCTCAGAAGGTAAACCAGTCGTTTCTCATTATAATTTAAGTATAACTAGGGCCATATCATCTGATGATATTAACAAAACATTAATTGATTATAAAAGTAATAACAATATTACAGTTTTTAATAAAGATAATAATTTAGGTCATTACTTAGCCGGTCTTTTAGAAGGTGACGGACATATTTCTTTACCTTCTTTAGGTAATACTACCTTAAATAGAGTCCTTAATCCTAGAATCGTATTCACTTCTCATAAGGATAATTTAGGTATGTATACTTTTCTTCAATCCGAATTAGGTAATATAGGACGTTTTCAATCTTCAGGTAATACGTTATATTATAGGAGATATAAAAAGTCTAATTTATATTATTAATTTAATACATGGTAAGTTAAGAACACCTAAAAATAAAAGATTTAATGATTTAATTCAATTCATTAATGCTAAATACGATTTAAATATACCTGAAAGTAATTATAATGGGAATTATAAAGATAATAGTTGATTTGCAGGTTTTACAGAAGCTGATGGGCATTTTGGGATTAAATATATAGAAAAGAAAGATAAATCAGAAACAAGTAAAAGATCTGTAAGCGAAAGTATTTCACTTAAATTTAGATTAGACCAACGTTCATATGATAAATCTACATCGTCTGATATGAAACCCTTTATGGTAGAGTTAGCTTCTTTTTTAAATTGTAACTTAACTACTTATGAAAATAAAACAGGTAAAGTTTTATCTTTATATGTTTCTTCTATTGATAATATTAAAATCATTATTAACTATTTTGATAAATATCCTTTAATAGGAAATAAACTTAATGACTATAATAAATGAAAAATCGTTTATAATATGATAATATCTAAAGAACATCTATCTGAAGAAGGTAGATTAAGAATTAGAGCTTTAATAAATAAATTATAATGATGTAAGTGCCTTCTTTAAATTTAACCAATTGCTGGAAAACCCTTTATTAAGGATGATCAGCAGGGAATTAATAGATTAATAATTATCTTTTAATACCTTCAGAGACTAAACGTTAAAAATTAATACGTTATTATAACCTATTAATTAAGATATAGTCCAACAAATATAGAAATATATTTTATTATTGACTTACTTAGGTAACCATACATTAGCTGTACAAAAAGGATTAAACTTAGGTGTTATAGTGCGCCGTTGCGCTGCTTATTTGAATGGATTACCAAAATCTGAACATTACTTCTGAATGTTCCCGGCAACTGAATTAGGTAAGGGGGAAAGCCCCGAGCTGAACGTAGCATTTCATGTAAAGGGAGGTGTAGTTAAAACTGATTGATACAAAACCTTCCAAGCCGAGGTCTCTATGAACAAAGATAGACTTCTTGAATTCCATCTACTAGGTGCCTCATCCCTAAGGGCAGCATTGCAATCAGGACAGGATGCATTAAGTGAATTAGTTTTAAATATAACGGAACTAATTAGAAGTCGCTTAAACCAGGATAGAATATCTATTCATAACGTAGAGAGTGGAAGTTCTAAGGAGACCGATAAACAAATAAGTAGAACTACGGGATTGCCTAAGGGAGGTAACTCCTATGGTAACAGAGGAATCGTAGTACCGATCACAAATAAGGAATTTGTGTCGGGAAGGAGACCAGTTATCGCTATTCGGACAATGTCAACGTCGACTGAAGGTTTCAGTGACGGTTCTACCGACGCCGTTGAAAAAATCCGGGAAATTGCTGAGTTATGCAAAGAAAATCCAAAATTCATCGTTACGGACAAATTGTACAGATTACTATATGATAAAAGATTATACTATATTGCTTATGATAAGCTAAAAAGTAAACCAGGTAACATGACTCCGGGTATAGTACCAATTACACTGGACGGTATGTCTCCACAGGTCGTAGCAAACATTATTGAGGAAATCAAAAGTGAGAAATTCGAATTTAAACCTGGACGGAGAGTACACATACCAAAGGCAAACGGCAAAACACGTCCTTTAACAATCGCTCCTCCTAGGGACAAAATTGTACAAGAATGTATCCGTATGGTTCTTGAATCTATCTATGAACCCGCCTTCTCGGACAACAGTCATGGTTTCAGACCTAACAGAAGTTGTCATTCGGCACTAAAAATGTTCAATCAAAAATTAAGAGTTGCCAAGTGGTTTATCGAAGGTGACATTACCAAATGTTTCGATGAAATAGACCATAAACTACTTATCAGCATATTAGAAGAGAGAATTAAAGACAAAAAATTCATTAATTTGATCAGGAAAGCGCTGAAAGCAGGTTACTTCGAATTCAATAAATTAGAAATATCCGTGGCGGGAACACCCCAAGGATCGATAATTAGCCCTATCCTAGCAAACATCTTCTTAGATAAACTGGATCAGTTCGTAGAACAGCTTAAATCTAAATTTGATATAGGTAAACATGCCAGCATTAACCCGGCTTGAAAGAGTCTGGGAAACTCCATGTACCGTGCCAGTGATATACAAGAGAAAGTTAGGATCAGGAAAGAAATGTTGAAAGTTAGATCTAAGTTAACGGTAGATCCTGAATTCAAAAAATTAGTCTACATTAGATATGCTGATGATTGAGTAATTGGAGTGAGAGGATCTATGGAGGACTGTAAATTCATACTTAATGAAGTTAGAAAGTTCTTACAGGAAAAGCTCAAATTAGCGTTATCTGAAGAGAAAACAAAAATAACTAACTCCAGACATGGAGTGGCTACTTTCCTGGCAGTTAACATTAGAATGTTCAGAACCTTACACTTTAGACGAGTAAAGGGGAGACTAACTAGAACTGCAGATGCTCTTAGATTAACTGCACCTATCAATAGAATAGTCGACAAACTGAAAACTAATGGTTTTTTAAAAGACGGAACTCCGGTTCCTAAATTTATGTGGTTAGCAAATAGCAAGGACGAGATTATATTATTATATAATGCAGTCTATCGTGGTATCATCAATTATTATAGATTTGTTCACAATTTCAACGAACTATCATCTCGAGTACATTATGTACTAAAGAGTTCATGTGCTAAACTTTTGGCTGCTAAGTTCACACTTAAGTCACAAGCTAGAGTATTTGAATCTTATGGTAAGGATTTAAAAGGAAAAGACAAGCATAGCTTTATTAAAGCTGCCTACGGGAATAAGCCGTCCGCCTTCAATGTTAAAACAAATGATGTTGTACTAAGAGTTAACGCCAAGGGTATATCCAAGGCCACGCTGGAAAACTTAGTGTGTACAATCTGTGAATCAAATTACAGAGTGGAAATGCATCACGTTAGACAAATGAAGGACCTTAATCCCAAGGCGAGATACATCGACAAAATAATGGCTAGAAGGAATAGAAAGCAAATTCCACTCTGTAGAAATTGTCATCTAGACCTTCACAAAGCCTTGTCTTTAGAAAAGGCCCAAAATCGTAAAACAAAATAATCGATCGGCTTACTTTATAGCAATTATAACGATAATGGAGAGCCGTATGATGGGAAACTATCACGTACGGTTCGGGAAAGGGGTTGAGTCATCCTATACAGGAGGCTTGATTCTAGTTCATTTATTTATAGTATCTGAAGCTTGTTTCTTCGTAGCTATATTCTGAGCATTCTTTCACAGTGCATTAACACCTACTGTAGAACTAGGAGCTCAATGACCACCTATGGGTATAGAACCTGTAAATCCTTTCGAATTACCTTTATTAAACACAGTAATCTTATTATCTAGTGGTGCTACTATAACTTACGCACACCACGTGCGCGAGCTGTGCTTGTGTACCAAATCTCTATCAAGAGATATATATTTCTCAAACATATATGCAGTCCATGAGTTAGGTGGAGGGGAAAACCCGATACTGAACATAGCATCTCATGTAAAGACTATAATTAAAATAAACCTTCTAAAATTAATATTAGTTGAGACTGTTCTTTCTATGGTTAAAGCTTGATTGCCTAAAGTCTATTGTTCATCGTCCTCTCGCGTAGGGAATCGTCTTGGAAGGAATGGGACGTTTAGAGTCTTCTGTGAATTGAGTGGTGGTATACAGAATTGAGAGACTTTTACGAGTTATGTAAGAAACATAATTAAGAACAAGAGTGGACAACCTAAGGAAAGTAATTGAGTATACAAAGCAACTCTCGGATTGCCTAAGGGAAGTAATTCCTATGGTAACAGAACAATCATAGTACTCAAAACTGTAGGTAACGCTGCAGATATAAGGGGAAGGGTTGTAGTGAAAGGCGCTTTCAATATTCGTAGTTACAGTACAGGATGTATTATAGACCCAGAGTCTAATGTAATAAAGAAATTGAAAGACTTATACGAAAGATCTAAAAAAAAAACTTCTGAACCCATAGATAGAAATCTATACAAATTATTGTGTGATCCTGAAATATACGGAATAGCTTATGAAAAATTAAAAAGTAACCCCGGACAAATGACTCCTGGCGTAAACCCGGAAACATTGGATGGTATGTCAGTTGAAGTAATTCACGAAATAGTTGAAAAACTAAAAAATGAATCATTTAAATTCAAACCAGCCAGAAGAATAAAAATTCCAAAGGCTTCCGGTGGTACTAGACCTCTTACAATTGCGTCTCCTAGAGATAAAATTGTTCAAGAGGCCATAAGAATGATTCTCGAAGCGGTTTTTGAACCTATATTTCTGGATTGTAGTCATGGATTTAGACCCAAGAGAGGATGTCATACTGCACTAAAAGCAGTTAAACAGACTTTTCAACCATCAACCTGAATAATAGAGGGAGATATTTCAAAATGTTTTGACTCTATTGATCATTCTAAGTTAATGGATATTGTGGAAGAAAAAATTCTTGATCGTAAATTCACTAGATTAATATGAAAAGCTTTGAAAGCGGGTTACTTCGAATTCAGAGAATATCAGAGTAATATAGTAGGAACTCCTCAAGGATCTATAATTAGTCCCATTCTAGCTAATATATTTATGTCCGAACTGGACAAAATGGTTATTAGACTTAAAGAAGATTTCGACAAGGGGTCTAAATCTAAATTGTCTTCAATAGCGGGTAACTACCATAGTAGAATATCAAGAGCTAAAAAGAGAAATGATATGCAATTAGTTAGAAGTTTAGCTAAAGAAAGTAGATTATATCCTTCAGCTAATTTTAGCGACCCGAATTTTAAGAAAATCTCATATGTTAGATATGCAGATGACTGAATAATAGGGGTGAAGGGTACTTTGGAAGAGACTAAGGTAATACTTACCAAGGTTAAAAACCAATTATCTGCTATGGGACTAACTTTAAGCGAATCTAAAACTAAGATCACAAATCTAAATACAGAAAGCGTATTATTCCTAGGAACTAACATAAAAAGAGCAAAAGAATTCAGTTATTCTAAGCCCAAACATAATAATATTTTAAGAAGAAATTCTAAAAAGATTAGAATGGAGGCTCCTATTCAAAGAATAGTAAATAAACTGCATAATGCAGAATTTATGAAAAACAACAAATCTAGTCCAAAATTTGTGTGAATGTCCTTGGAACATAGACAAATTATACATATGTATAATGCTGTGTTTAGAGGGTATTTAAATTATTATAAATTTGCGCATAATTACCCAAGATTAGCTAGTACAGTAGGATATTACTTGAAACAATCATGTGCTAAACTACTTACAGCTAAATTCTCGTTGGGAACGATGGCGAAAACTTTTAATAAATTTGGACCCAATTTAGGGGTAACACATAAGGATATGAAGGACCCAAAAAAGAATAAATTCTATAGTTTTTTAAATCCTTCATATAAAACTACGTTAAAGTTCTTAACAGATAGTAGTCCAGTTATCAAAGCGTTATACGGATCTGTGTCCTTATCAACTCTTGATGACTTAGAATGTGCCAAATGTAATTCAAAATATAGAGTGGAAATGCACCATATAAGACATATGAAGGATCTTAATCCTAAATTAAATTCTTTAGACAAATTAATGGTACGGAGACGTAGAAAGCAAATCCCTCTATGTAGAACCTGTCATATGGAATATCACAGAAAATAATTAGAAAGTAGTATAAGGAATGCGTTTCATGGAGAGCCTAGTGATGTGAAAGCATCCCGCTGGGTTCGGGAAAGAGGCAATTTTATCCATTTAGGATAGGTTGTACTTAGTTCATTCTTTAATTAAAGGAGAAAGATCAGGAGCTATATACGGTACATTATTTACAGTATTATTAGCATTAATATTCACAGTATTCCAAGGAATAGAATATAACGTATCATCATTCACAATAAGTGACGGTGTATTCGGTACATGTTTCTTCTTCGGTACAGGGTTCCATGGATTCCACGTTATCGTAGGAACAATATTCTTAGCTGTAGGATTATGAAGAATATTAGCATACCACTTAACAGATCACCACCACTTAGGTTATGAAGGAGGTATATTATACTGACATTTTGTTGACGTTGTATGATTATTCTTATACGTTTCAATGTACTACTGAGGATCTTAATATTAAATAAAATAGAGAAATTCTTCTCTAAACGGGTATAGGTTAATGGTAGACTTTCTGATTTCCACTCAGCGTGCGTCAGTTCAAATCTGACTACCCGTAAACTTGCTGTGTATACAGCTATATAAATTAATCTAAAAGCTTTAGAGCAAATTGCTCCAATATATTTCCTAATCTTAGGTAACTCAATATAAATAAATATGAATCAATTATTCTCTGTTCAGGATATCTTAACAAGTGGATATACAGTGGAATTTCTAGATATATTAAGTGTAATAGCATTATTATTTAGTATAGCAGTTATAATAAATAAAAATCCTATAGTTTCATTATTATCTTTAATCGGTTTATTTGGATCAATATCTGTATATTTAATATTATCAGGATTAACATTTATAGGTTTTTCATACTTAATAGTATATATAGGAGCAGTATCTATTTTATTCTTGTTCATATTAATGTTAATAAACATAAGAACAAGTGAATTACAAAGTAATAATGTAAATAGTATACCTTTAGCTTTATTTATAACAATATTATTTAACTATGCATTATTCCAATTATTACCTTACTACGTAGCTATATTAAATAGTTATAACAGTAAATTAAGTAACATATTATACTATCTACCTACAAGTAAATATAATGATATAATAATGAATACAAGTAAAAATCTAGACATAAACACACATAATGTTATGTTTGTAACAAGTAACAGTTGAGATGGTACAATTACAGAAACAAGCCATATATCAACAATAGGTAATATTTTATATACATCTTACAGTATGTGATTATTCCTTGTAAGTATAATTTTATTAGTAGTAATGGTAGGTGCTATCGTTATAACAATAAAACAGGATACTGTTAAACAATAATAAATTTAAGGTATAATTAAACCTTAAAAGAGAAATTAGTTCAATTGGCAGAACGTTTGTTTTACACACAAAATGTTAAAGGTTCAAATCCTTTATTTCTCAAAATTCCTTAACTTAACAGGTAAAGTGTATTCTTGATAAGGATATTATCAGTGTTCGATCCACTGAGGAATTATAAATAATATATATATATACTAAATTAGTATACACATTAAAGAGAATTGGCCGAGTGGTTTAAGGCGGTAAGTTTGAGTTTTACTAGGTTAGAAATAGCTACATCCGTTCGAATCGGATATTCTCTGAACTATATTATAAAAGAGTGTAGTTTAATTGGCAAAATAGGAAGCTTCAACCTTCAAATTCTTGGTTCAAGTCCAAGTACTCTTGTTTTAATAATTTTATTTATATTATGGCAAAGTCGGTCGTGCGTAGAGAACACGAAAACTTTTATACTTTTCTTTACAACTATATGAGGAGAGTATTCTTTATTGATTACACTCCTACTACTCACTGTTTTACGAAAGACCCCAGAGTCCTTTTTTAATTAATAGTGTTTTAGTTTTAACCCGCTCTAATAGAGCTATTATAGACTAAGTTGAAACTTACATTACAAAAACAACAAATTATGATAACATTTTTAAAATTATTATGAAACACTAGATATTTCTCTACTACTACTGTAGTACAAAACAAGCATTCTTTTGCTTCCTCCTTCGATTCCAAAGTTAAATATATGGATCATAACGGTTTGATTACCATTAAAGGGAAGACTTTAATTATTCGTTTTACCACTGAAAAGTTTATTACTAAACAATATTTATTGGAGACTATTAAACAATATTTAGAACACGATAAATATCATTTTTGACTTGTTAAGTCAATCATGGGAATGGTGTCTTGCTTCGCACAAAATGGCTGGTAAACAAATCGTGTTATAATAAAAAGGATGTTGCTATATTAGATCATTTATACGACTCTATTATTAGTAGAATAGATATTTTATTGGAAAATTATAATGAGCTTTAGCTTGCGCAGCCTCCATAAAATTGCGGATATATTTTATATAGACTCTGAGACTAAAAATAGTGATTTAGTGATATGTAATATGTTAGACACTATGTTTAAATATGATGTACATACTTATTATTGTCATAACTTAGCAAATTCTGATCTATATTATATATTAAAGACTTCGATTAAATATCCAAATATTTATACTTTCTATCCTACTTTTAAATATAATATTATTAAAATTATAATTAGTAAAATGATTGGTAAAAAGAAGGTTTATATTACTATTAGTGATAGTTATACTATATTAAATTCCTCTTTAGCTAAATTAGCAAAAACTTTTAATGTTTCAACATTAAAAGGAAATTTCTCTCATGATTTTGCTAATGAAAATACTTTATTTTATATTGGTTATTTACTAAAATTCAAGATTATAAGGGTGTTGATATAGATACATATAAAACTATTTATTCTGAAAGATGAGATTTTAAAGAAGAATCTATTAAATATCTTACTAAGGACTTACTAGCTTTATATCAAGTTATTAAAGCTTTTAATCACGAGTTATTTGTTAATTTTGATATTAGTATTACTAACGGTTTAACTATATCTTCACTAGCTACTCGTATTTTCTTTACGAAATACTATAAAGGAAACATACTTTTAATAAATAAACAAGAATAAGTGCTTATAGAGATGTGATGAAAGCTGGTGAACCTTATTGTAGCTTAGTCGGAGTAAGTAAATATAGGGAACTGTTTTGCGAGTTAGTAAAGTAACCTTTTACGTTAAAAATATGACTGTTATTAAATACGTAACGTAAAAGTTATTCTTATGTAGAATACATGTTCCTAATTCTATATAGGTAAGGATATTTAAACGCAAAAAAGCTGAAGGACTGCGTGGACAGTGGCGAGTGAACAAAAGCATTAATAATTACAAATAATGAGAATGAAAAATATTTTTAAACAAATGCAAAATTTAGGATTATTTGCTAGTGGGATTGTAGCACATCATTATGGTAGTAAATTGTTAGATCTTAAAGACAATTTAGATGAATCTAAGATTCAAGCTGAAAGAGATGCTAAGTTAGATGAAATTGCTACTAATATTAAATTGTTAAAAGATAATTGTAGTAGTATTTCTAAGAAGGATTCTTTTAATAATAATACTGAAGTATCGGATGATAATATATCTAGTTTACAAGAACAACTAAAAGTTGCTGAATATAAAAGTAAGAGTGTTTTAGATTCTTTAAATAAATTTGACTCAAATTCTGATTTGAGTAGTAATAAAGAGAATTTACATAAAGAGGTTAGTGATATGCTTTCTGTTACTGAGAAGATTAAGAAGTTATTGGATGGTTTTAGTGATAGTAAGGGAAGTGGTAAAGGTAATAATTTTATGCCTAGTTTAAATAGTTTATATGACTATCTTAACAATATGAGTCTTTTAGAAGAAGCTTCTTTATTACATATATTGTTATTCTTAGTTATTATGTTAACTGTTTTTAACATATTAGTAGCGTTATTTAGTAATGAAATTATAAAATATTTTGACTTGGAACAAAAATATCCTTCTTTAAATGCTTTTTTTAAATTACGTATTAAATTTCAAAGATATTATTTAATATGAAATATCTCTACATTGTTTATTATATGTTTAGGTGGTATTTGTATAAATATTTTAGCTATTTATTGTTTAAATTAGTAGTCTTGTAGCATAGTACAAAGACTGACAATGTCTTAATAGTAATGTAGGTTTGTTAAGCTTAAGTACCGTTTAGCTGGCTCCAGTATAGCAAATGAAGCTCTAGCGTAGCAGCTACACTGCCCTCGAAGGGGTATGTCACGTTTAATATTCCGTGAACTGAGGAGGGCTCAGGTTAATGTCGCCAAGTTGTGCTTCTCATAAACAGGCATGGTAAATATTTCGTGCTTTGTATAGGGTTTATCACAAAAAAGTACGTAAAGGACTGCGTGACCAACTTTATAGAAACTATAAGTTAAGGACTGAAATAGCGAGTGAACAGAGAAAAAAAATGATGTAAAGTTATTTAAACACACCGAGGAAACTATAGTATAAATATAAAAAAAATAAGATTTTATTTTTTTATTAACTATAAGTAATAACTCAATAAGTGATTTAACTCACTTAAATATAAAAATGGCAATAATTAAGAATTCAGTTGAAAATACTTTATCTAATATTGCTGCAGCAACGTATGAACGTTGATATATTATATATATCTTGTATAGTTCTAGATGATACATTTGAATGTGAAACCTTAGAAGTACAAGAACCATCAAAAAGAATATATATTAAAATAGGTATTAAGTATTTCACAGAAGGGACGTTAAGTAACCCTAAATATAATCAAAATACCTTATATATTTTAAAAAATGGGGGGATTAATCTGATCTTAACTGTATATTTACTGAAATTCAAGAAGAAAAAGTAAATATAATAAGAAATGTCTGATCGCTAAAAAAGACCTAAGTCCTATAGATTTTATACTTTCTTGTTATTTAATGATACTTTGTAATATGGACTATGCTAAAGCATCTTCTAGTAATTCATTTAACAGGTTAACTAAAAATAGATATTTACCTTATTCATAGTAAAACTATTTACTTTCTTTATAATAAAGATATTATGTATTAGCATAATACGGGTTAGAGCCGGAATGGTTAGGCACTCCGTTTGGGGCGGAGAGTAACTAGGTTCGATTCCTAGTAACCCGA